AGCGATTTTCCGAATCGGCAGCAAGTAACCCTATCATTATATATCCAATTTGGCTTATAGAAGAATAAGCTAACATACGTTTTATGCTTTTTTGAGTAATAGCTATTAGATTTCCCGCTACCATACTAAAGATAGTTAATAATCCTATGACGATATGCCACTCGTTGGGTAAATGTCTAAATATTAAACTAAAGAGCCTTGTAAATAAAGCTAGAGCTGCTACTTTAGAGGTAATGGAAAAAAAAGCAACGACTGGTGTAGGAGAGTTAGAGTCGAAAAGAAGATCTTCGATCTTTTCGCTCATTCAGAACCGTGCTTGAGATTCTCATCTCACACGGCTCCCGGTTAGAAAAATCATTGATCCTATAACCTTCCTCGTGTATGTCTCAAATGCATTTCGAAGTACTAAAGCTTTATTGACTAAAAAAATCGTTAACTTCTCGAGGAATCCTTCATCATTTGTTTCAGTCTACCATCAGGGTTTTTGCATCAAATATCTTATGGGTTGTGTATCCTTCTCTTTTTTATCAAGGAACCCTTTCAATAACTAAGCAATTCTGTGACAAACGGAAGATACAAATTGCAACTTTTTTCGTTCCTATTGGGTATTAATTGTCTATAGTAGGGCAAATCCCGAGCTTCAAGAAACTTATGTAAACAAGACAATAATGAACAACCAAACTTTTGATTCTATTTTTCACTACCTCAGGAATAATAGGAAAATACTTCTAAATGTCTTATTTCGAAATGCTCGTTGGAAACAAATCTACCTACCCTTACTAAACAAAAAGAAAAAACTTTGAAATAATGAAAATAAGTCAAAGACAGATATTTTAGAATATTTGTTCTAATATACTTATCATTTTGCTCCGTTTTAATTTACAAGATTTGTCAAGAAATCTCTGATGTAATAGGAGCTAACTAAAATTTTAAGAGATTTAATTTCTATTGATTCTCATAGGCCCAAAGGATGTAGATAAAAAAAGAATTTCCAATTTGTTAAGAAGTTAGAATGAGTAGAACTTTTAATAAACGGATCCATACGAATCACACTCCTTCATATACATCGGGAGTCCATTGATGAAATGGGAAGAGAGATAATTTGAAAGAGGTTCCAGCTGTAATAAATGCAGTAGCTATATAGGTCACAGGGCCAAATTGGCCCAAGTTAATCCCATTCATTATTTTATCAAGTTGAAGCTGACCCCCGGAGATCGCATATAATAATGAAAAGCCATAAAGCAAAAAGGATGAACTTACACCACTAATCATTAAGAACTTCGTACTTGCCTCATTCGATCTCATATCTCGTTTAGTATACCCAGATAAGAAACAAGAAGATAAAGCTAGAAACTCGAGGGAAACATAAATAGTTAGCAAATCATTTGCATAGCTTAGAACCATTCCTCCCAAACATGCACTTAGTTTAAAAAGTAGAAATTCGCCTAAAGACAGTTTTGAACAAATTACATAATCCACTGATAACGAAATAGATAACAAGGAACAAATTAAAATAAGAATTCTGAATATGTTTCCAAAATCAATGCTATCAAAATATTGGGAAAGAATAATGATTTGTGATTGATATAACAAAAAAACCAGACTAACTAATAAGGATGACATCGCGATCCTGTAAAGCAAAATTGTATTCTTTCCTCTCCAGAATAAATCAATTATAATTATTGCGGTTAAACTTGAAATCACTATAATTTCTGGGAAGATTGGCAAATTGACAAAGATAGGAATTAGTCTTAAAAAAAAACGAGTAATAGAATTCATGGTGAAAGTCAAAATAATATTTTGGGTAAATTACTTGATCTCTTGATCTAAGGTTTAAAAAACAATGAAGAAATCAAATACTCCCATATCTAAAGAATTAACCAATTCGTATTTTTTTAATACAAAGACCATTTAATCCACCAATATCTATTATCTAGTAAAGTATTAAATCCATAAAAAAGAAAAAGAGATTGAGATTTTCACATACCCATTCTCAATTTAGAAAATTCTACAAAAACAAACCAAATAGACCGTAACCACCAAACCCTTCTAGTATTATGTAAAGATTTAGACCTACAAAATAAAAGAAATGGATTTGATATCTGTAGATTAAATTTATATAACAACATGCGTACTGTACTCTTGTGTTTAATCGTTAACGTACTATCACGGGAAAGCTGTAATAGATAGATCAATTGACGCACTCTAAATTGATTTACAGAAGCACCATAATAGAAGAAAAATACTTGACAAAGCTCTGTATATCTATCGATAATCTTATTATCTGTCAAAGAAACCCAGTCCAATTTTGCAACAGGATACCCCTCGATGTTGCAAAACTTCCGTTTTGTTAAAATAGTAGTTATTACTGAATTTGAAATCTGAGGAGATAATCTCTTACTAGTTAAAGTAATAAAATAGAGGTCTAATTGACTCTTAATCCAGATATCTTTAGATATACTTTGTGCAATCAATATGTAACCCAAGAATGAGACACCTCTAGTAGGAAGTATTGTTAATAGTTGATTAGCGGATTTGGTTTGGAAATGGAAATGATATCTAAGGAGTATATGAAGGTAACATTTCCATTTTTCTGTGAAATAGCGAGTTCCCCCAAAAACCACAACTAAATTATTTATCCATCTTGTATAATGAAAACACAATCTTTGATTGAAGTAAGAGTGAACACTTATGGTGTTCACTTTAGATTGAGATCTTAAAAGATATCTTTCCTTCCTAACTATATTCCATGCATCAAAGAGCAAGAAATCACTGACTTGTAAATAACATATCTCTGTCCAAGGAATCAATAGAACTGAATCGATTACGAAAATGTAGAAATTTCGAATCAAAATGTTAAGAATTCCTGTTTGTTCATCTTCATAATAGTAACCAATCCTTCTACAAAATATTTTGTCTATACAAAATACTATCCTTAATAAATGCAGGAATGAAACATCTTGAATCTGGCGTCGAAACAATCGAATTGGAGTTTCGGAATGAAAATCATGCGGGAAATCAACTTTTAAACCATGATTAGATCTCGTAAATCGATCTTCCAAAAATAACAAGATTGAATGAATAGACTTTGAGGTTTCTAATATACTATTTATATAACTTATATCTTGAAAAGAAAGAAATAGAAGTAAGAGAATAACTATCAATTGCAGGAGTGGATAAAGATACAAATCGGCATTAGATTTAGTTGTCTCGATAGTTTCTAAAAGATCCCAGTTATGTATGCTACTAATTAGACGTTTAATTGCGATCGTACTTGACGCACTAGGAATTGATTTGATATTTATATCCTGTAAATGACTCTTATATTTTGTCTTATCGATCAGATAAGAATCTTCTTCGAACGAGTTAAAAAATGGATATAGGAAACAAATCTTGTTAATAGTTAACTCTCCACTTCTTTGTCCCGCAACAGATTTGGGCATAAATCCGGAAGTACCTTTCGTCTCGCTAACTCCCAAGCATTGATATGTTTGACGTGGGAATTCCCCTAAAATAAAAACTAAATATATATATATCAATTAATAAGAATTATCTTCTGAAGATAACAATTTAGACCCGGATTAATTATATTTAATCATATTATCTTTCTTAAAACTAAGACCAATATTTCAAAAAATGGGTGATGAGATTAGCAAGTCGCTAKTAMTAGCGACTTGCTAATCTCGCCTGTATAGTGTTCATAAAAAATATATTCTATAGCTATCAATAAAATCAATCTTTAGGAAATGGACTCTTTTTGGATCTGAAACCAACTTTAGCGATTACTAACAATTCCTACAATAAACTACCATCTAAGATAAAGAGTTAAGGTTAGAAACTAAGTTATAACTGCGAAAAAAAAATCTCATAAATTATTTCATAGAGTAGAACTTATCAGTTACCATTATTACTTGTTTCATTCCACCACCTTTTTACTACATTACTGAGATTTTCTCTTACATCACTTTTAAACAAATAAGTTAGTATTAGAAAAACCCTTGTAAACACTCTGCTTTTTGATGGAATAATAAGTATTACATAAAAATAAAGTACAAAAAAAAGAAAGGGATAATATAGAAGCATTTGAAAATATCTGTAACTTAAATTCGTTCTAATCTCCTCAATCATCTAATCGTATAATATTCAATCTCTACTCATGAGATTAAATATTATACTCATTTTAAACAATTATAAATTTTGCCCGTTTTAATATATCTCGAACAGGGCTTGTCAACTGAGCCCCATTCTTATACAAGACAGTTATAGCCAAAAGATCTAGCTGAGTTTCTTCCTTACGAGGATTATAACAACCAACTTGCCTAAGAGTTTTACCTTCTCGCTTAGTTTGGACATCAATTGCAACTATGCGGTAAGTCATTTATCGAGATAGAGAGATACAAGAATGAACCCCCCCCCCGAAAAACCACGCAAGAAATTTTTAGTTCACGCGGCTTAATATTTAACTCAGGTTAAATAGATTACTAATTTATTGTTTTTAAGAGGAGAAGTAGAAACCCAAGAAGGAAGAAAAAAACTTCTCAATGGCAACAAATATTGTGCAAGCTATTTATTTAGGTGAGTTCTCTCTTTCTTAATACGACCCAAGGAAATATCTGTATCAAGATATATTAAAGGGTAATCTTAGGACCCTGTTAACATTCCCTCAACAATCTGAATAAGGTCTGGGTAAATATTATGCTCTCGTTCAGAAATCGATTATCATAATCCTTAGGTTTAGATAGAACCCCAGGGCTCTTTATTGGTTGGAATTAAGTTGGGAATTAGCAGCAACAAAACCTATCTCCATCAATTCCTGTACATTGAATGAAAAAGACTTGCTTCATCCGAAGGAGAAAACTTCTCTCTTGGATTTGGTATCATCTTCTTTCTTTTCTTAATTGATATATTAAGAATGGTAGTCTTTTGAAGTTTGGTTGTTTTATTTCATTGAAGTAACCATAGATTATAGACCGCTTCTATCTAAATGTATAAAGAAACTGATAGAATCATGCAGACCTCAAGTTCCATTTGGTAATAAGTTTTAGAAAATGTTGAGGTGATAATAGACCTATTTCAATAAGGACTATAGGTTCCCAAAGCCTAGAACAACGATTTCGACAAGCGAGTCACCCGTTGCTTCCTACCATAGCGTTTCAAACGTAATTTTACCATAACGTCTCGAGAACAAAAAAATATAAGTATTTACTACTTCTTCGTTAAGGAATTAACCTACGCTATCTTGTGATTGTGGATTTTCGGGTATAACTATTTATACCAATTCGGAAGTACAATGAAATGAAATGGCCTAAAAATTAGCTCGACTAATTAGACTTACTAACTCACAAGAATAAATTAAGGATTTAATCTTTCTTTAGCCGCATACATAACATCAACCGTAATCTCTGAGATATCATTTTTTCTTGCAAAAAGCTCAGTATTCTTTTTAATCTTTCCCCTAACAAATCCGGGTATTTGTCTTAGTTCAAATTCAGCCGCGGGGGCCCAACAAATATTCCCTTTATCTATTGATAAGGATTTGGTACTTATTCCTTTGGTGTCATGTCCTCCAAAAACGTCCGATAAGTGATCTTCCATACCTAGATTGAAGGAGTTATATATTAGATCCGCTATTTGATTGGTTCCCTCATAACCAAGGAAAGGTCTATACCCTAAAGGGAAATTCTGAATATGAACTGGTGAAGAAATAACGCCACACGGGATATCGATACGTTTACCTATATGACGCTCCATTTGAGTCCCAAATATAGCGGCGGGGTCGATACGGGCTATTGTATCCCCAACTTGAGTATGATCTTCCGTAATTAAAACCTCATCACACAAACCTTGAACCTGCTCATTAAACCGTTCCATATCATGCTTACAATACGTGCCTGAGCAACTTACATGAATTCCCATTTCCACAGCAAGTATCTTGGTAATAGAAGCCGCGTGAGTTGCATCGCCGAAAACCACCGCTTCTTTTCCAGCCAAATTTTGACAATCGATAGATATAGCAAACCAAGCTGCCTGCGAAACAAATCTTGTTTGATTATCAATATATCGAGCATACTTAACTCTCTTTCCAAGTATGATTGGAGCCCATAGATTGACAAGATTTTCAATCTGTATAATAAAATCAGCTGTATTTGAAATACCTATTGGAACAGTCGATATGTAAGGCATTCCATATTCTTTTTCCAAGAAAATTGCTGACATTAAACCGATCTCTCGATAAGGAACCACATTAAACCAAGCTCTTGGCAAATACTTAATATTTCTTAGGAATTCCCCCTCTGGAATAATCAAATTGATTGAAACTCCCAATTCTCTGGATAGACGTTTCAACTCGCGGCAGTCATGTTGATTGTGAAAACCTGGAGTGAGGATTCCGATAATATTTGCTGAAGGAATATCTGTAAGAGACCGGTGTAAAAGACCTTCCTTGTGGGCTCTTTCTAAGTAGTGTCTAACTATTTGGTCCAAAGTTTTATCCGAAGCTTGAAGCTCATTAACACGGTAATGATTAACATCTGCAAGAATGACGTCAGACTCTGAGTACAAAGAAGCTCGATCTACGAAATTTTGCAAATCTTCTTGTAAGATACTCGAAGTACATGTTGGTGTTAATACAATTAAATCAGGACATTATTCCTCACCTTTTCGACTTATATTACTTACAACCTTATCCCGAGATCCACGAGACAATACGTGTCTATCCACTACACTTGCAGTTACTGGAGTAAAATCTCTTTCCCTTTCTAGCATAGAACGCATTACATTGAAATGATCATCTCCCAAAGGGGCATGCATTATAGCATGTACGTTTCTAAAGGAACTGGCTACCCGTAGAGTACCAATATGAGCAGGTCCGGCGTACATCCAATAAGCTAATTTCATAATTATTTACCAGTTTGTTACTTTGACATCCTGAGGAAATCCATTGCTATTTTTAGCGTAGCATCATAATATGAACTGAAAAATCAATCAAATGGCTTATTGTTATTCTTATCGCTTAGAATTCTGTGGAGTTAAGGTATTAAGCTCTTTTCCCTCTCTCTGGGACGGAAGGATTCGAACCTCCGAATGACGGGACCAAAACCCGCTGCCTTACCGCTTGGCCACGCCCCATAAATGAGTGTTATAATAAGTATCTCATAATTTATCTTTCCGACCAACAAAAGAAAGGATTAATGAATAATCCTAAGAGAAGTTACTAATACTAAAGAATTGCAATTGCTAAAACTTGTTGGTACGATATTCTAAAAAAACTAAAATGAAATCAAGAGATTCATTTAGGTATTTAACAATCAGGGGCTTAGTCATACGTAAGGAATGATATTGGCTCATATATGAAGAGAGTTAGTTAAAGAAATAACAGATAAATTATAAATATATTTAATTTAACTACATTGAGAAATAATTAATTGTTACGCTACTGGAGAATAAATATGACAAATTTCTATAGCATCTACCTAGAGAACTCTTTGCATCTCGACGCCACCTATTTGGCTAAATTACCTGAAGCTTATGCTATTTTCGACCCAATTGTAGATGTAATGCCGGTAATACCGGTATTTTTCTTACTACTAGCTTTTGTTTGGCAAGCTGCGGTTAGCTTTCGCTAGTATTAAAAATTTTTGTTTGAATCTCATTTTTTTTGATTTTTCCATGACTTAAATATTCTTTCAGCCTTGATACGATACACAGGGAAAAGAAAGAAATGGGACTTAATATAATGTAGATCTCGAGATAGTAAGAATGTGTACCTTAATTTACCTCTTCACTTTCGGTTATAGACATGGAGCTATCTCATGCTTACCCTTAAACTATTTGTTTATGCAGTAGTCATTTTTTTTGTTTCTCTTTTTGTTTTTGGATTCTTATCAAATGATCCCGGACGAAACCCAGGCCGGAAAGATTGAATTATGATTGATATCCTTGTGAATTTATCTCTTAGGTTAAGCTTGGTTATCAAATCGCCTCAACTAATCGAGAAGTGAAGGAGAGAAAGGGATTCGAACCCTCGGTACATAGAACTTGTACAACGGATTAGCAATCCGACGCTTTAAACCTCTCGGCCATCTCTCCTAAATACTTCTTGAATAGAGACTTGAAGTGTATTTCCGATTTTATCACTAATTCGAAATGGAAGTCTATACTATAGAACTAGTTTTCACAAATAGATAAAGACAAACTGGATTGCTCAATGTAATAGAGTTGTGTCCTCTCTTGAAAAGATAATAATTCTTGCAATAAAACGGTTAAGTTGATTTATATATATTGACGTGATTCCCTCTTTGTTCTAATTGCTTTAGAATAGATTTCTAAAAAGTAATAAAAGAGGGAATCGCGTCAATATATAATTAGACATAACTCTAGTGAAGAAACCAATGTTCCATTCCTCGATCGCAATCGCTTTTGAATTGGACAAGCAAGTCCATTTCCTTTTTCAAAATAAAACCAAAGATTAATATCGACAACTAAAGAATCTGCATCAAGAAGATCTAATTGAGAGATAAGGGACCATTTCGACTAAATTAATTCTTATTTTGCTTGACTTCGGTGAGTATTCTAAAAAGAAGATCGTTAAATGGGCTTTATGGTTAGAGAATCTTGTAATCTTGACAATACTTTATTAGATAAGATATCTATCTCTTTATCTATCTCTCTCGATATTATAGATATAGATATTCACATAAAAAGTAATTTTAAGGAGAGGTAATGAATTCCGAAGTGATTATACAACTTGCTGTTCTGACGCTGATAGTTGCATCGGGACCATTAGTAATTGCATTACTGGCTATCCGGAAAGGTAATCTATAAGAAAGGAATAGCCCACTTTTTTGGGTTTCAACATATTACTATAGATTAACCTATCTAGTTTTACTATTATGCAACTAGGAAGTACTAGAATAAAAAAAAAAAGAGGGGGAGTTTCCCCCTAAACTAATCCAATTTGAGAGACTCACAACTTATTAATGGGAATCGTAGAAGAATAAGAATCTCGACATTCCTGTATAATTGGATTAAATGATAGCGGGTATAGTTTAGTGGTAAAAGTGTGATTCGTTAAAAAATAACTTTGATAGTTGGGGGATCTTTTAAACCCAATTTCGATGGAATTAATTAAAAGAAACTTTATTTTTGCATGAGTAAATCCTATTAACTACTTTCCTTATAGTGTTATATTATTAGAGTAATAGTCATAAATCCCAGCACTGATCTATTTAAAAAGATAAATAAATCGATAGCAAAACAGGATACAAGATACTAGACTTAATCTAATTATCACCCCAAGACACAAAAGGAAAAAAACCTATGGCTAGACGTCTAAGATATCTGCCTCATCGTCACTAAACCCTAGGAAAGACAAACCCTGGGAAGGAAAGTTTATAAAGATAAATCCTAGTTTATTGGGATTTTCTAATAACTAATTAGTTGAAGATTATTCGCTTATTGAAAGACTCGGTGAGAAACATTTCCCTAAAGATTTTTTTGTGGAAAAGAAATAAAGAACGAATAAAAGGAAAGCATTGTTGACTTTAATTTTCTTTCCGAAGGATCATCTGAAAAGTTTGACAATATAGGTTGGCCCCCTTTTCCCACCTTCTTAAAAAAGAGAGGATGCTTTCAAAACTAACATAGATGCTATCAAAGATTCCGACGCTAAACAAAACCACCCAATGGAAGAAATAAAGGGACAACATACCCCAAAAAGGGAAACCTACGAATCCCTTGCTTTCATGGAACCGAAATAATCTAAATTCCTTTCCTTTAGATATACATTCGGTTTAGATATATGAGACGAATAACTAATATGCAACAAGTCTCTCAAATAGATAGAGGAGCCGAATGGGCCTAAACGCCCAAGTTCGGTTCTGAATTAGCGACGATATAATCACATCATCTGTGAGCGCCGACTATAACCTTTAGCCTTCCAAGCTACTGATGCGGGTTCGATTCCCGCTACCCGCTTTTTCTAATGAATCTTAGAGAAAATGGAACTATGGCTCAGTAGAGCCAAGAGAATCTATCGTTTCAATTACCAATTAAGCCGTAAACAGACGAGCTTGTTTACGGCTTAACAATACTTAATATTTTATAAGTAAACAAAACTCGAATAAGAAAATAAAAGAACAGTACAAAAAAAAAAGGGATACGTCCATCGTCTAATGGATAGGACATAGGTCTTCTAAACCTTCGGTATAGGTTCAAATCCTATTGGACGTAATGCAAACACCCTCCTTTTAGAGGAGGGTTGGTAGTCTCTCAATATTATTCTAGACTTTAGAGTTTTATATCTCATTTAGTAAATCATCTATCTTGAAGTAGAAACAGCTCTGTTGCTTCCTTAATTGCTTCTTTCAAGAGTACCTCCGCTTGTTCAGTAGACACTTTTGTAGATCGGATAATTTCACCAAAATTAGGTTTGCTAGTCACTACATATTCACGCAGTTGAGCTAAAAAGCGTTTTACCTGTTCAACATTTGAAATATCTAAATATCCGTTAACCCCGGTATAAATGGTCGCAACTTGTTCTTCTACTGATAGTGGGGTTGACTGAGATTGTTTGAGAAGCTCGCGCAAGCGCTGTCCTCTAGCCAATTGGTTCTGAGTAGTTTTGTCAAGATCAGAAGCAAATTGGGCAAAAGCCTCCAATTCTGCAAATTGTGCTAATTCCAATTTTAATTTCCCAGCCACTTGTTTCATGGCTTTGATCTGAGCTGCAGAACCTACCCTAGATACAGAGATACCCACATTAATTGCTGGTCGAATCCCAGCATTAAAAAGATCTGCTGATAAAAATGTTTATCCATCGGTTATAGAAATAACATTAGTAGGAATATAAGCGGAAACATCTCCAGCCTGTGTCTCAACAATAGGTAAAGCTGTCATACTACCTTCTCCCAATTGAGAACTCAACTTGGCAGCTCTTTCCAACAGGCGGGAATGTAAATGAAAAACATCTCCCGGATATGCTTCTCGTCCAGGAGGTCTTCTCAATAACAAAGACATTTGACGGTAAGCCTGTGCTTGCTTAGATAAATCATCATAAACAATCAAGGTATGTTCTTGGCGATACATGAAGTACTCGGCTAGAGCCGCTCCTGTATAAGGGGCAAGGTATTGCAGAGTGGCTGGCGAATTCGCAGTTTCCGAAACTACAATAGTATATTCTAGGGCACCACGTTCCCGAAAAGTATCAACTACCTGAGCGACAGACGAAGCCTTTTGACCAATAGCTACGTAAACACATATAACCTTCTGACCTTTTTGATTTAGAATTGTGTCTGTAGCTACTGCTGTTTTACCAGTTTGCCTATCCCCGATAATTAATTCCCGCTGGCCACGGCCAATAGGAATCATCGAATCGATAGCAATCAGGCCTGTTTGTAAAGGTTCGTACACGGAGCGTCTTGAAATAATCCCTGGAGCAGGAGATTCTATCGATCTAAACTCAGAAGCTGGGATTTGTCCTTTTCCATCAATAGGTTGGGCTAATGCATTTACAACACGGCCTAGAAATGATTCACTGACTGGTATCTGGGCGATTTTCCCCGTTGCTCGTACGGAACCCCCTTCTTGTATCGTTCGACCATCCCCCGTCGATACAGCCCCAACATTATCAGATTCTAAATTCGAAGCAATGCCAACTGTACCGTCTTCAAATTCCACCAATTCACCAGCCATTACTTCGTCAAGTCCGTGGATACGAGCAATCCCATCACCTACTTGAAGTACGGTGCCAACGTTGACAACCCGCATCCTCGGAACATATCCTTCGATTTGCTTACGAATGATGCTCCCAATCTCGTCAGGTTGGATGTTTATTACCATTTTTTGTTATTTGTAAAAATAAAGAAATTAAGAAAGTAAGAATGAAGCCTTCTTCGTTATAAAATGGGTACTGGAAGTAGCAACTAGGGCGATTCGATAGTCATGGCTCGTAGCAAACCAATATGATAATCAATCAATCGAAGTTGCAACTCAGTAGTTAGACGATTGTTCAAATTCTCAAAAGCCCTTTCAGATGCTAATCGAGAAACTTGCTGTTGAACTTGCTTGATTGCTCGTTGCTTCTCGAAACGAATAGCATAATTCTTACTATCTTCAAGTCCACTTAAATCATTGTCAGCTGCATCGACGAGCTCCCGCCGTTCCCTATCCATCTGTGTTAGTCCGGTAATGCGGATTTCGTCTGCCTTCATTTCCGCCTGTTGCAAACGAATACGAGCCCGCTGAAGCTTTTTGGTCGCTTCCTTATGGCGTTCTTCCGCATCTCGAATTGTGTTCGAAATTGTCCTTTCCCGATTTTCTAATAAATTGATCAATGAAAGTGGATTACAAATCTTCAAGAATTGAAGAAGAATTGTTATCTCTTCCCAAACCGAACATGGATCTTTCAATCCACCCGGCTTTCTTGCCCGTTTCTCATAATCAATGGAGTTAGGAAATCCAAAAGAAAATCTTATATACGGACTTGCCTCCCCTTTCCGCCTCGATGGACGGGATTCACCCTTGTCGAAAAGATAGGATAATCACTATTTGGTAGCTCTATAAAATCTAATATCTTGTAAGTCGTTTCCTCTAAGTAATTTTTGTCTAGGGTGGGTTGTCCTTTCATCAAATCTAGCTAAACTGCAACAACTAACCTCTGATATCCATAAGAATAAACCTTAGGATTTATACATCCCCGATACGAGCATCAGGTAACGAATATCTCCTTTGGCAACTTGAGCTATGCAACCGGGGAAAGGAAACCCCATAATTAAATAACCCAGACTTGAAGCTATTTAGCTTTAACCATGTTGACAAAGTCCCAAGAATTGGTTAGTGAAATTAGAGGTTTCACCAATTGCGCGGAATGCTCTGGTTCTTGCATGACATTCAGTCACAAGTAATTCGTGAGGGTTTTGCACCTTTCTCCGCTTAGTTACAGGTGCCACTGAATAAATCAGTTATTTCACTTAGATATATGACTCGCACATACTCCCTTTCCGTAATAAAACAATATCCCTAGTACCAGAATTAAGTTAATCAGATTGATCTCGAGTATATTAGTATTTAGACCAATGCTTCCAGCGAGGGCCCAACAACTCGAGGGAGCAGCGATCTCACCTATACTTCTCGTGTTCCTTTCCCTCCTCAAGAGTATTACTTTAGGCAACTTCTGATCCGGCCTAGCTTTAGGTAATAAGTAGAAATTGATAAATTATCGGTAGGAGACTAAACTAGGAAAGGTAGTAGATATGTTCAATTAATCTCTTAGATCTCTCCTTCGATCTTATTTCCCGTTAGTTTGAAGAAAAAATTGTTAGACAGGCGGATTTGCAAATGACGGAGCCAGAGCTACAACTGATCCATAAATTGTCAAAGCTTCCATGAAAGCTGAACTTAGCAATAAAGTACCTCGTATCTTACCCTCCGCTTCTGGCTGTCTAGCTATACCTTCAACGGCTTGACCCGCAGCAGTGCCTTGACCAACTCCAGGTCCAATTGAGGCAAGGCCCACAGCTAACCCGGCAGCAAGAACGGAAGCGGCAGAAATCAATGGGTTCGTAGTAGTCTCCTCCTATTTCAGTTATGAGAGTCAATCTTGTTTTTTATTTTTAAATAATAAAAAGATTCAATTCTACAAATATTTTGTTTATAATTGGGAATTTAGTTACACGTTAAGTTGATCTAGTCATAATTGGAGAGTTTAGTACTTATGTACTGTATAGATCTTTCTAATATCCAACTAGAAATAAGAGTGGATTAAATACTAAAGATAGTTCTAACCAAAAGTCAATTGATATTAGTTTCTTATTAAAGCAACTAGACCCATTAGATTATATTTACATTAGTGTTGGATTAGAGAATCTTAATAAGTCCATATTAAAAAAAAAAAGTCACTTCTCAAACAACATCTTTCCGGCTTCATCGATTTTTAGAATTCAGGACTTTACCAAATAGACACAATACAACTACAGGTAGCTAGCATTAAAAGCTTAACTTATAGACCTGAAAACAAGATAGATCTTTGTTTTCCCATTCTCATCTTATTGACCTAAATAAAAAAGATGAACTACTTAAGGTTTAAGAAGTGGATATGAAATGATAATGGAGTGATTAGTTCCAATACTGGTCCCAAATATGAAGAAATTTCTTAATTTCTTTCTGTGTCCTTGTTTCAGAAGGCAAAGATGGGACAGGGTTAGGAGCTTGATTTTGATACTGTAGTATTATACTACCACATCGTTGGCCTATTCCTGCTATAAAGACTTATGCTTTTGTACTCAAAACAATATTTTTTACAACTAATTGATCGTTTTATTCCCTGTCACTAATGATGACCTTCCATGGATTCTCCAATATAAGCTGCAGCCAAAGTGGCAAATATTAAAGCTTGTATAGCACTTGTAAACGATCCCAAAAGCATCGTAGGCACAGGTACAATTAAGGGTACGAGAGATACCGGAACAGCTACTACCAATTCGTCAGCTAAAATGTTTCCAAATAATCGGAAACTAAGTGATAGTGGTTTAGTGAGATCTTCCAAAATATTAATAGGTAACAGTATCGGAGTGGGCTGTATGTATTTCCCAGAGTAGCTAAATCCTCTTTTATGAAAACCTGCATAGAAATATGCGACTGATGTAAGCAAAGCTAGTGCAACGGTAGTATTAATATCGTTCGTAGGGGCAGCGAGCTCTCCATGAGGTAACTGAATGAGTCGCCAAGGAAGCAAAGCACCTGACCAATTAGAAACAAAAATAAATGGAAACATTGTCCCGATAAATGGGACCCAAGAACGATATTCTTCTTCTCCCATCTGGGTCCTGGTTGAATCTCGAATAGATTCAAGAACATACTCGATAAAGTTTTGCATACCTTTTGGTATCGACTGCAGATTGCCAGTCGTCAGTGCCGGTAAAGCTACCAATATGGCGATTACGACTAAAGAAGTTATAAGAACCTGTGCATGAACTTGAAAATTTCCTATTTGCCAATAGAAATGTTACCCTACTTCCACACTCGATACTTGATATGGATTATCAATCTCATTGATTTTTAATTGTTCAATTTGCATCGATACCCCCTTTTTAAAAGAAATTATTTGAATTATTAAGCAATACATCAGCATAAAGAAGGGAATGAAACGACAAGTTTTCCCAAACTCTCTAAATTATCGACTAAATTATCGACTTGCTTCACAAAAAGGCTTCTTTAATAACAAACAGCTACAATTAGATGCTGATGTTTAAATTAGTAAGCATCAAGCTACTTCCAGCACATTAGCATTTAATCGACCCCCGCGAATAGCTAAAACTGGTTTATCCAATATCCATCGGATCGAAGATCTAGCATCATCATTACCAGGAATTGGAACATCCACAAGATCCGGGTCGCAATCTGTATCCACAATACAAATTGTGGAAATACCTAAGATACTGCATTCTTTGAGTGCAATCGATTGTTCGTGTTGATCGGCAGTTGTCGCAATATCGGGTAACTCTGACATATATTGAATCCCACCTAGACTTTTCCTTAATCTAAGCAATTATTTCCTCAAAATCGCGGCCTCACGTTTTGGAAGTCGATCAAATCCCCCACCATCAGCTTGACTCTGTAAGTATTGAAACCGTCGTAGACGTGTCTCAGTAGTAATCCAGTTTGTTAATGTACCAGCTAACCATTTTTCGTTTACGTAATGGCATTGAGATCTAAGGGCAGCTGATGCTAYTAAATCAGTTACTTGATGTTTCGTACCCACAATAAGAAACTCTTTTCCTTGCATTGCTGCATCGAAGACCAAATCACAAGCTTCAGATGAAAGACGAGCAGTGTGAGTTAAATCAAAGATATGAACACCCCTACGTTCCGTAAATATGTAGGGAGACATCTTTGGGTTCCATCTCTGAGTTTGATGTCCAAAGTGAATTCCTGCCGCCAGCATTTGTTCCAAATCAATAGCCCGATTTTTCTGTTGCATCTTAACCCCTTTTATGAGAATAAATGTCAATTCGACTCATTTTAACTAAATTTACTAAATCGTTACAATCCACTCATTAATTTTTCACCTAACCGATCCGTAAAGGAATTATCTATTATTCACTAATTTATTGCTAAATCTCGATATGGGAAAATTAACTCAAATGCTTATAAATAATTAAACGAGGAGTAAAGTCCTGACTTTTATGGTAACTACTGAGACTACTCCCGTTTCCTTTTTTCCATTTGTTAGTGACCTTAGTTAGTAAATGAGACTCTTTCTTTTTATTTACCTTTAAATGGCAAGCAACTTCCAGACTACCCGTTCCAACCGGAATTGTGTCACCAAGAATAACATTCTCTTTTAATCCTTTCAACCAATCGATTCGGCCCCGAAGAGCAGCTTTAGCCAATACCCGAGTAGTTTCCTGAAAACTAGCTTCGGCTAGAAAACTAGTAGTACTAAGAGAAGCCTTTGTCATCCCTAATAAAGTAGGTTCATAACAAATCGATTTCTTTATCACGCGATTCATTCGTTCCGCTTGTGATAACTCGACAAACTCTCCGGGGAGGAATACATCAATGATCCCATCCTCAGATGCTATTACCCTTGATGTTAATTGACAAACAATAATTTCTAGATGCTTATCACATATCTCAACGCCTTGGGATTCATATACTTTTTGGATCTGATCAATTAGAACTAATTGACAATGCTCCATACTTCTTCCAGCACTTAGCAATTGACTCCAGGGATTCCCAATTAATTTGGTACTACTTTGACACCATCTATCAAAGAGATCTCCGATCCCCGACGAGATTGAAGCGGTGGGACGAGACTCTAGAAGCTGTTCAATTTTTGGAAGACCTTGCGTAATGTCTCCGGATTTTAACCGGTCATATGGCAATGTTATTAAAGGGTCTCCCTCTTCAATTATGTCCCCAGAAATCTTGTGAGGATTTGCACCCCGGGTTGCCAGAATCACTTTAGCTGTCCTAATTACTACATGATTCTGCTGAATGGCTATAACCTGACCCGACTGTAGACATGAACGACCTTTGTATAGACATCGATTTTCACCACTCAGTAGTCCCAGATTGATTAACATAATTTTTTGACTAATTAGTTTTGCTGGTATAAATGGAGAAATAGGATTTTGAGAAACATTTTTATTTTTATTATTAAAAGAGTTTATAAGGCCTCTCAACAATAACTTATTCTCGTCAATCAAATGAGATTTTCCACATCCCAATTCTCTTGTTGCGTGATAGAACAAAAAGCCTTTTTTAAGTAAATATCTGTCACTAAATGCGAAATAACAAGAAATTGATGAATTAAAGATAGGACACGAAGTACCAATTAGACCTAACCGATCAGCTTTTTCTTCGCTGAAATTGGAACTTGCTCTTCTTTTTTGAAATAACCTGTTTTGAACGTGTGAATTGACATAATCTTTCCAAATCGATTTACATACGGGACTTCGTGAGATATTGATTTCACTCTCTGTTATATGAGAAAAACTATCTCTACTGGTATCCGATTCGTTTAAATAATCCATGACTTCCCCGTCGCAATTATTACTACTTGAATAAACAAGTAAATTAGGGCAAAACAAATCGGACGGTAACAAAATCAAAATAGATGGTGTCGGTTCCAACAAGGTCAAGTGGATTATATTCTGGTAGTTGACGACTGATTCATGACAATTGTTAGACAAATCAACTTGATCAAAAAGATATTTGTTTAAAGGCACTAATGCTTGGGAAACCTGATTAATTCCTCTCCGTCTGGGGGGAGACACTAGTGGATTTACCTGAAGAAAAGTCGTGAGTAAATTACCTAGTTTCACACTAAAAAGAGAAAGATAGTTTCTCTTTCCAAGAAAGTTTTCGTGCTGATATTTATGCCACTCACTAAGTAGACGAATTTCAACTAATTGAATCATCCTATGGTTTAGGACGTTGATCCTTTTATTGGTTTTACATATTTTAAAGCAAATAAATAAAAGGATCTCAGCTTTTGCTCGTCTTTGCGTTTTGGGTTTGTCAAGGCGAGATGGTAGTTGTGTCAAAGAATCGCTCGATACGCCATAAAAACCAACTGATATAGTCGGGACCGACTTTTCCCTCTCTCGAGAAAATGAGAATGTTTGAGAGGGAACCCAATCTTTGATCTTAATTCCGTCGGAAATAATAATCTTATCACCTGGGACTAGTAAGAGATCATTTCCCGCATGTATAGGGCTATTAGTTTGTCTCTCTGGATTGTAAATATATCCAGATGGGATTCTTTTCATAATAGCAATCTTTTCCATATTACAGAATCCATCTGTTTCGAGAATAACATTACTAAGTTTTCGTGCATTTTCCTCAAGAGTAGCCCTATTCTTTATTAAGATAGACAACGGGGATTTATGCGTAAGATAAACCTCTTTGTAACTAAGGAATAAATCGCTTATTCTAACTAATCTGTAGTATGAACAAGACCTTATCTTTTCTGTTCTATCATCTAAATGTAGTCTTTCCAAATTGAGATCTTTAATTATGATGGTGGTAGGGTTTCTGACTCCCATGGTTCCAGTTTGATACTTGGGGTTTTTATAAGTGGTTAAAAAGCGAGTCTCATCCATAAGCTGGTTTAGTTGGGCCTCAATACTCATGAAATGCAGCCTGCCAAAATACTTTTTGCGTCGTTCGAGCAGCAAGAAAACCAACTTCTCCATCTCGGATCGCTCGACTCTAATGTTTGAAAGAAGATAATTAGATCTTGGGGATTTTGACCAATTTGAAAAGTATTTCAATTCAGTTCCAAATCCTTGAATCCTTTTCCGTAGATCTACGCAACGGCTAGTGCCTACCCTTGTTTCAATAATATTTTCCGATTGATTGGATCTTCTCTCAAGAGGAAAAGGCTCGCTGCTTAGTCTATCCTGATCTTTATGCAAAAAAGCGTTCCCTACCAAATTAGGAGTCGAGCCCGCAAGAATCCATATATGACTTGCTTCTTGCACGATACGATTACTCTTACAGATGGAATCACGAACATGCCGAATAAATTTACTCCAATGAATTTCTCCTCCCGAATTTGGATAAATAGGTTTCCAAATACATTCTTTAGGAGGAAACTCTTTAGCTCGTACTTCTGCAATGACTTGCTGCGATTCGACATACTGACCAGTTCGAATCATAAGCAAGCTTCGTGCAGGAATGATGGAATCATGCCTACCTCTCGAGTTACCAATAAAAAAAGGTAGATCATCTCGACACAGCCAAGCAGGATGCCCGTGTCGTGTACGGGTTGGATGGAGTAATTTCTCGTCAAATTTGACAAGTCCATTGAATGGGATTCGTACATATTCCGCAATATCCCCTGTGAATACTCCACCGGTGTGAAAAGTTCTCAACGTCAATTGGGTTCCCGGTTCCCCAATTGATTGACCTGCAATGATACCAACAGCTTCCCCTATTTCTACCAAATCATAATGGGCAAGACTCCAACCGTAACACAATTGACAAATCCAATAAATACTGTTGCATGTCAATGGAGATCTTATATATATTGGCTGCGACGATCCGATTAAGTGACTAGCCAGTTCGTAACTAATATCTTGATTACGGGTAGCAACACATCTGGTATCCCAATAAACGTGAACTGCTAATACACGTCCAACTAATATTCGAAACGGCATCGTCCCCATAGATATCCGTCTTTTTTCAACAGATCTCGAAGTAAGAAAAGCCATAGCTTTAGTCGTTTCACAATCCTTCTTGCGTACCGCGATATGTTGAACGACTTCGACCAGTCGACGTGTTAAGTATCCAGCGTCTGAAGTTCGCACAGCGGTATCCACAACTCCCTTACGGGCACCGTAGCAAGAAATGATATACTCTGTCAGGGATAATCCTTCACGCAGATTTCTACGGATAGGGAGATCAATCACTTGACCCCGTGGATCCGACATTAATCCCCTCATACCAAGCAATTGGTGGACCTGCGAAACAGTCCCTCGGGCGCCTGAAAAGGACATCATATGAACCGGATTTGCAGGATCAATCATCTTGAAACTTGGGTTCATCTCTCGTTTTAAAGATTCACTTGTGGCATACCAGGTTTCAATCGATTGACGCAACTTTTCTATTGCATGGAGACTTCCACAACGGTGATGTCCCTTCGAGATGTAACCTTATTTCTCCGCGTCTTGTACAAGCCAATTTCTAGTTGGGACTGCTGAAAGGTCATCAATACCCAATGATATAGATGCTTTTGTAGCTTGTTGAAAACCCAAAGCTTTCACTTGATCCAAAATATTTGTTGTAGACGCGATTCCAAAACAAACCACTAACTTGCCAATAAGTCGCTTCATTGTAATCCTATCGAGCGTCTTATTCCAAAAAGGTAACTCATAGTGATCTGTCATTATCTAGACCTCAACTTAATTTATACAGGTTTTATTTTAGCAATATTTGGTAACACCTTTTTCTACTAATGTAGAAAAATAATGAAACGGGTTCAGCAATTCATTTATTGAGTCTGAGAAATAAGAAGAAACGTTATCATTTCCCATTACTATTATGTAGCCAGTAGCGATGTTTTTGGTATAAACGAGCTACTGTATCGGGAAAGATTTTCTGATATACCATGCATAGATTCCTCTAATTGCTGATTAAATAAAACCCGACCGGCCGTTGTAAGCATATACATACTTGATATAGATCCATCTCTCCATCTTCTAATTTGATAATTCTCGTAGAAGTGGCAAGAACTTCCTAAAGATTCATATTGAGATTCAAAAGGTAATTCACGGCTCTTTGAACTAATAATTTTTAGATCGATCTCCCAGTAAAGCCATAAGAAACTGGGGAAAGCTTCCTGGCTCGATTCTTTAGCCCGAAGTAAGTCGCAGTAACTCCCAAAATAAGGTATATTATGAGAAGATACGTTAGTCCTGCCAGTAAAAGTAGGATATCTATTCCGATAAATCCCCTGCTTATTCTCCATTGTTAGTACATAAAGACCAAGAAGCATGTCCTGGCTTGGTACAGATATGGGATCGCCCGTAGAAGGTGATAATAGATTGATATGCGAAAACATTAATAACCGAGCTTCAATCTGAGCCTCAACAGATAAAGGGACATGAACAGCCATCTGATCTCCATCAAGATCCGCGTTAAACCCCCCACAAACCAATGGATGCAGACGAATGGCACGCCCTTTTATCAAGATGGGTTGAAAAGCTTGTATACCCAACCTGTGCAATGTAGGTGCCCGATTCAGCAATACAGGATGACCTCGCATAACTTCTCGGAGAACTTCAATTATTAAAGGACCTCCTTGTCGTATCAGGGATTTAGCGGCTCTTAAATTGCAAGTAAGATGTTACCCAATCAGGTTACGAATCACAAAAGCTTGGAAGAGTTCGATTGCCATTTCTCGAGGTAATCCACATTGATGTAAGGAAAGAGACGGACCTACAACAATTACGGAACGACCTGAATAATCGACCCGCTTTCCAAGTAAATTCTCTCGGAATCGGCCCTCTTTTCCCTCAATAATCTCTGAGAATGATTTATAGGGCCTATTATGGATATCTTTCGTTGGTTGCCCACGTATACCACTACCAATAAGAGCATCTACAGCTTCTTGAACAAGTCTTTTTTGGCAAACTATTAATCCTTCTGGTGTAAATTCGCTGCCCGATGGGAATTCGCTAAGCGTATTATTTCGGTAAATAATCTTTCTATAAAGTTCGTTAAGATCAGAAGTAATCAATTCGCCTTCATATAATTCGACTATTGGTCTTAATTCGGGAGGAAGAACTGGTATAAGTTTCAACACCATCCATTCAGGTTTCATATTCGTGCGTAAAAAATCTTTGGCTAATCTAATCCGTCTGATTAGAAGATCTTTTCTTCTTCGAATTGTTCGGTCTTCCCATTCGATTCCCAACGGTTTTTGCTTTGACAATATCTGCCATTCGGAATACGCGCTCTCCATAAAATCTTGCAGATTCAAGCTAGCTAATCCTTGTTCAATAGCATCTCCCCCTGTAGCGATCTCGTTTCTTTGAATCATGCCAAAATTCTGGGCGGAAAAAAAAATAGCAAGTAGGCTTCTCCAAGATTGGTCCTCATAATTGATTAAACCCCGTAATCTCAATATCGTGGGCCTCCCGGCCACGGGCCTAGCTAGGAAAAGATTGGGATAGATTGTATGACCCCCCCCAGAATCGGACAGGAACGTTTCCCCTCATCCGGCTCAACTAACTATTCTCAAATTTATAAGTGAGCTACTGAGATTACGAAACAATAGATCCTATGTTTTGTCGAAGAGAAAAAGGTTCTTCATAAATTCTAAACTTAATAGTTGTTCGTCACTCGAGTAGCAAATTGTGTGTTTCGAGTAGTCTCAATTTATCCATTTTAGATAATACCGAGGTATCATTGGCTTGTCCTATAACTAGAAAGTTGAGGATTTCTTCCCTTGTCCCTAATGTGATCATTTCCTCCCTTTGGGTTTTCATTCCACTTTGATGGCTACCAAATTACTTCAGGAAGTATATGCGATGATTAGCTTCCTATAACCATGTATTTAAGCATTGTCCAATAACAGAGGGAAAAACCGAAGGGTAAAAGCTCATATTTTGCCGGGAAATACTCCGCTCAATATTTCTCAGCCAATCGAGTAACCTATGTATTCCTTCTCCTCTTTTACTTTTTTAACTCCTTACAAAGCCTAATCTTAGTGGATTTTCACCTAAGGCTAAAGACTAACCATGGGGAGGATCCCTCGCTTTATATGCAATATAGTTAATAGTTTCCTCTGAGTTGCGCAAGATTCCCTCTGTATGATTGAGGGACGAGTCAGTTAGAGGCCTACAATTCCCATATGGAATGACAGATTAATTAAAATCCGTACTGATCAACATGTAAAATCGAGTCACGCATCGCAATAAACTGGGCTTTCCAATTCTTTAAGAGGTTTGGCAAGTGGATTCGCAATATAACTAGGGATTCGTTTTAAAAACCATACATGCGTGACCGGGCATGCGAGTTTGATATATCCCATCCGATATCTCCGAACTCGGGAATCAGTAAACTCGACTCCGCAATGCTTGCAAAATCTGGAATATTCTCCTTCATCACTAATAGAGTGATAGTTTCCGCAGGCACAGACCCCACTTTTTATAGGTCCAAATATCCTTTCACAAAATAGGCCATCTCTCTCCGGTTTGTGAGTCTTATAATGCAACGTGTAAGGTTAATCGACTTGTCCAACGACATCTCCATTAGGTAACTCTCTTTCGGCCCAACCCCGGATTTGCTCGGAAGAAGCTAGTCCAATTCGAAGTTGTGGATAATTAATTCGATGAATCATATTAATTGATTAAATGTTTGTATTCAATGGAATATATTCAATAGAATATTAAATGATTTCAAAATCCCTTCTTAAATCTTCTTCAGATATAGAAATGCGTTGCAGGTTTAGTCCCATACTTCGTAACTCTCGAACTAGTAATCGAAAAGATTCCGGAACGGTATTAGGTTTACAAACAGGTCTTCCAGTCATAATTGAACTAAGTACTTTGTAACGAGCCTGAATGTGATCTGATTTTGTTGTAAGCATTTCCTGCAACGTGTATGATACACCAAAACCCTCTGAGGCCCAAACTTCCATTTCTCCAACTCGTTGTCCCCCTCGTCTGGATTTCCCTTTTAAAGGTTGTTGTGTAACAAGTGCATAAGGACCACTAGATCGCGCATGAATCTTATCATCAACCTGATGAATAAGTTTCATTATATATGCTTTCCCAATTGTAATAGGTTGTTCGAAGGGATTACCTGTTCGTCCATCAATCAATCGACTTTTTCCAGGATGATTAGGTTCAAATAGCCACGGGTTAATGGTTTTTGCACCCGCTTCATGAGGTTCAGCAAATACAAGTTTTCTGGAAGCTTCCCGTTCATATCTTTCGTCGAAGGGCAGGACACGATAATGAGTCTCCAGAAACTCCCCGGCTAACCCCAACAAGCATTCGAAGATTTGTCCTACATTCATCCGCGAGGGTACTCCTAAAGGACTTAGTATCATATCGACCGGCGTACCATCTTGCAGATAGGGCATGTCTTGTCTGGGTATTATCTTTGATACAATCCCTTTATTCCCATGCCTACCGGCTACCTTGTCACCGACCTGGATCTTCCGCTTTTGCAATATATAAATGTGAATTACTTCGGAATCATTTGCAGCATCGTCTTCAGGGTAGACCCACCTAACATCAATGATTCGGCCTCTGCCCCCAATTGGGACTTTCATACAACTCTCTTTAGCGTTAACCAATTGTATACCGAAAATAGCTTGTGATAACCTTCCTTCTGGAACACGTGATGAATTTGCTCCTCCTAAGGGTGTTAGTTTACCCACCAAAACATCTCCGGCCTCCACCCAAGATCCTAATCTTACGAGCCCATTATCGTCAAGGTGCCGAAGTACATAATTATCTAATTGCGGTATTTGCTTGGTAATCCGTTCGGGTCCTTGATTTGTTGCACAGATTTCAATCTCATGTTTCTCGATGTGAAGAGATGTGAAGATATCTTCGTATATCAAACGTTCACTAATTAACACCGCATCTTCGAAGTTGTATCCTTCCCATGGCATATAGGCTACTAATATATTTGTACCTAGGGCTGGTTCCCCCCTCACAGTTGCTGCCCCATCCGCTATGATTTCCCCGCCTTTCAGGCGTTCTCCTATTGAAACCGCAGACTTTTGATGTAGACAGGTATTGTTGTTGGAACGCTCATATATCTTCAATTCTCTAGTCATATTTATAAGAAGTGGCTCTAATTCGTCACTTTTTGCTTCATTGCTCCGAGATAATTCAATTCTATTACTAGTAATATATTGGATTTCCCCCGCATGTATCGATACGGCTACACTTCCTGAATCCGAAGCTATCTGACTTTCCAACCCAGTTCCTACAATGCATCTTTCAGACTTAACTAGCGGAACTGCTTGACGTTGCATGGTAGAACCCATCAAAGCACGATTTGCATCATTATGCTCAATGAACGGGATTAGAGAAGCTCCAACTGAAAAATGATGTAGAGGATGAACGCTTCGAAAATCGACTTGTTCCCAAAGAACGCTGATAAATTCTTGTTGATATCGAACCGGTATAATTTCTCCTTCCGAAGTTCTCCATTCTGATAATAATGAATTCTCAGTTGCTATTCGATAATAATCATCGTCAGCTGGTGATAAATTAACTAACTGTTTTGCCCCTGGCGAATCTGACATTTCAAGGTAAGGACTACCCAAAGAGCCGGAATTACTAATGCTCGCTTGAATAGCTAATGAAGAAATAAGCCCAGCATTCATACCTTCAGATGTCTCAATTGGACAAATACGTCCGTAATGACTGAAATGAATATCTCTAGCTTGAAAACTAGCAGTTCGACGTGTCAATCCACCAGGACCCACAGAGCTTAATCTTCGTTTATGAACCATCTCCGATAGTGGATTTGTTTGATCCAAAAATTGCGATAAGGGATGCGAACAGGAAAACTCCTTGAAAGCTGCTATTACTGGTGCAGGTGTGATTAACCCTCGTAGAGTTATTGGGCGTTTACGTCTCACAGCTCTAGATAGATTTTATCTAATCAAATTCTCTAGACGGTTTAGAGCTAATTTTAATTGTTCCTGAAGCAAATCTGCTATAGATCGAACACGTCGATTTTTCAAGTGATCAATATCGTCAAGTTTACCTTTTCCATAACTGACTTCTACCAAGTGATCTGCAACTGATAATACATCTTGAGGTAGCGAAAAATACTCTGTTTCAGGTACGTCGAGAGTCAACTTAGTGTTAATGTTTCGTCGGCCAATCCGTCCCAATTCACATCTCTGTTGGAAAAACCTTTTTTATAACTCCTTAAATATGGATTCAGAGAATAATATATCTGCGTCTGTAGCAGAATATAGGTGTTTGTAAAGCTCTGCTATAGCATCCTCCGATGAATCAATAATTTCCTTTTGCTTATTTAACATGTTTTTGAAAATTTTAGGGTAACGGGCGTGTTGTAGGATATCTCTTTTGCTAAGCCCCATAGCTATTGGTAAGATTAGAATGGATATCTTTTTCTTCTTGCTAATGCGAACCCATATTCTATCCCTCTTGTCCATCTCTGGTTTAAATCTCCCTCCCCGATCTGAGATTATGATGCTAGTATACGTAAGAAGCCCGTTATGATCTGATTCGCGACTGTAGTAAATACCAGGACTTCTTAATATTTGATTGACTAAAACTCTGGTTATTCCGTTAATTACAAAAGTTCCTTCAGAATTCATCCAAGGAATAGAGCCTAATCGTACATCCTGCTCTCGGATTACTTGATCTTTCTTGCAAATCAATTGGACTGGTACATATGGATCGGCGGAATACGTAATACACTGATATGCAGCATCTCTCTCTCCAACAGAGGGTTCTGCCAATCGGTACCGATTGCTAACAAATCAGAATTCGACTTCCTTATCTGTATCTTCAATTACTGGGAAACTTTTGAGTTCCTCAAGTAATCTCTCATTAACAAAACGACTAAATCCTTCAAATTGAATACGTGCAAGCTCGGGGAGTACAGGCATATCTTCATTCCCTCCTGTCAGGATGATATATTTAAACTAAACCTAAGAAATAATATATTTGATGATCCAATTCGCGATATTCTCGTGGATATCAAAATCTTAGTAAATTAGCATCAATCCTATAACCAGTTTGTCGATGTGTTATAAAGAATTACGTATATAAGTAGTAAGGCTCAAAGGGAACAGATTTAAGTAATTAGATTATGTAAATAATCAGGGTCTTTCTAATTATATCACATTATAGAAACAATGTTGATTGCTAAAAAAACTCAAACGTGGACAATAAAAGGTACATTTCCAATAATATACTTCATGACACAAAAGAAAGAAACCTAGGAATGTCGTAATTAGATGCATAGAGGCCTCCTTTTAAGTTAATAGAGATAGATAGGGGAAATAAAAAGGGAAGGGTCCAGCGGGTTCTGGGACAGTGTCGATTTTGTCAATACTGTTAATTGTGTCAACCATGTAGGCCCTGGTAAGGTTTTGGTAGGATCCAGTGATCCCTCCCCCAACAAAGAAGAACCCTCCCACATCACTGAGAATCCCCTCTACCTGGCCACACCTGTTGAGGATCCGCAGACCACCCTCCTGGAGATGCACGTCGACGTGACTCCCGAATGCCCTGAGACCTCCTCACCCGACCGCTCGGGAGGTTTCTTTCACAGCGAGATAATGGAGGAACAATGCATGCACTCGACTAGTGACCGCCGTCATTCTGATTCCGATCTCATGGGATTCCACACCCCACCCATTAGCCCTAACATGACTGTGATTGGGCAACCTTCCCACCCCAATGCTCCCCGGGGATGCCTCTATAGAGCTACGTGCGCCTATTCCCTCCGGCCGGAGATGGAATACCCTATATGAGCAGATTGCATCCAACAAGGGCCTTGATGAGGAGACCCTTCTATTCCAAGCCCAAACACTTTGTTCCCCCCCTTTAGAGGAGGACAAGGTCCATGATCTCCTAGGCATCCTAAGGAAGAAGAGAGCGGAAAGAGAGAGCCAGAGCATCGAAATCGACGAGGGGGAAGCCCTAGAAGAGGGTGTGAGCCAAGCCTTATCCTTGGCACTTGGGGACAGATGGATATTTAGGCTGCCTGAAAGGGTATGGTATGCCTATACCAATGGGTATTGGTCAACCCACGATGGAACCGAGTACGATCTGATGAATGAGATAGAGCTCGAGCTTGGGAAGCTCAAAGCGCAGCATACCGCCGGGCATAGGAAACGAATGGGTACGCTGCTGTTTAGAAAGCTTATGGAGGAGCATCTGAGGCAGCGCCTTTACAAGGTCCCTAAGCCCCTCAAGGGAGTCCATTTTACTAATGGTCTCTTGGTGGTCCAGGGCCAGGAGAGGAGCTTGAGGCCGTCCGATCCGGTCCTTTGGTCCTTCCATCAATGTGGGATCGCTTACAGTGGGTGTACACGGCTCACTGAGGCACAAAAGTCCTTCTTGTTGTGCCTAACCAACGGTGACCCCCTGAAACTTAATGTCATAAGGGCCTTTCTGCGACTCTTATTTACGCATGATAACAGTGAACAGTTTTGTCTGTATCTGTGGGGCCCGGGGGCAACCGGTAAGTCAACCTTTATGCAACTCTTGGAACACATCCTAGGGGAAGCCGCCGGTGCCTTAGACCTCTTACGATTGACTAATCGCTTTGAGATGAGAGCGATCCAAGACAAGATATTTATCACGCTCCCAGACATCCCAGCGAAGGCCAACGATGCGCAGTGCTCCCTGATCAAGAGGTTTGTCTCAGGGGACAAGGTGGTTATTGAGATCAAGAATGGCGCAATATATGGGGTTGCGGTGACGGCGCTCTTGTTAGTGACCTCTAACTCGAGGTGGCAGGCTCAGGATCGAACCAGTGGGTTTAGGAGACGGATCCTCTATGTGCTGACGCCCAGGGCGGCCTCCCAGAGAGATCCCTTCTTGCTCAAGAAGCTCAAGGAGGATGCCTGTGGCTTGATCAATTGGGCTCTGGACATGCCTGACGAGAGGGCCCGAATAGGCCAAAGCGTAGACGCCATCAACGAGCTAAGCGGAGGGGGGCGGGATAGCTCCGGAATCCTCGAGTGGTTGTTTGACGACGTGAGATACTCACCCGATGACGAGACCTACCTGGGTGCGAAGAAGGTACCCTCGGCCGGAAGCCTCTATGAGTCGTACATGTTTCACGCGGACACGCAAGGAGTCGAGCCCCTCACCTACTATTGCTTTGGGGACGTGCTGGAGGACTCGCTAAGGTCCATAGGCTATCAAGACCTAGTTATTAAGCGGAGGGCGCAGGGGAAAATCGTGGTAGGTGTTACCCTCGATGGAAAGAGAGGAGTCCCTCTGAAGAGGAACCACAAGTCAGAGACCCTCATGTATCTGATGGAAACGGAACCCTGGGAGGGTTTCCAGGCAGATATGGTAGCGTTCCATAGGTTATCTCGCATGGCCCGAGAGGGGACCACCGAGGAGGCCGCCGGTGTTGGAGACGTCGAAAGCGTTGAAAATGTTGATTGTGTTGATTGTGTTGATTGTGTTGATTGTGTTGATTCAGTTGAGGTTTCTCGGGTTTTGGATGAATCCGGGGGATCCGACCAACCGGGAAAAGAGACAGAAAGCCCCACCGGGGGCAAGGGAGATCCTCCTCACCTAACCGACCAGGAGGAGGGTCGGACCGTGGCCCTCCTGGATCAGTATCCCGAGCTTCAGAGAGCTCGGGAGAGGGAGGAAACGTGGACGGAGGACCAGATAATCCAGTGGGCGGTAGGAAATCTCAAGGTCAAGGAGGGGATCAAGGAGAGTATCCGGGATCTCTATACCCAAGCGGAGAATACCAATGCCTCTACGAGCGGCAAGCTGCCCTTCCTAGTCCCTAGCACAACGTTACCCGGGACGCGCTACCCACTCTCGGGCACGTTGGAACAGTGGATGTCATGGTTGGAGGCCACCCCATCCCGCTACAAAGAGCTCGTAGACTTACTCAATAAGGAGAGTGAGGCCATCACGGACCTATGCTATCTCCTCTTCCGCTTGTTTGGCCCAGGGGCCCGGGAGTATTTCAACCGGAGGTGTCCTGCGCGGCACCTTTTTGCCACCTCGTATGAGGAGGGCTTAAGCTATTCGCGATTAGTCCCCAAGAATAACCACGGGTCCGCCACCCTGGCCAACCTGAGACGCGACTTGAAGGGGGTCCTGTGCGAGGTGATCAACCGGTTACTACTCCCCGACGATCTCACGTTGGATGAGATCGATATGGTAGCGTGCCACACCGGTATCTATGCGGGTCTGATGGGAGAATCAAAGGCACCTCGCTCCTGGGCCGCTTACCACTCTGGGTCCTTCTGGCCCTTCGTCATGGAACGATGGGGAAAAGGTTGTCCCAAACACTTGCTGAAAAAGATTATCTACTCGGGCCTGAATGGCGCCAGCCTGACCAGCCAGGCCGGCTCCATCCCGTCGTTCATCGTGGACGCGTATAAGGAGAACGTGAGCCCCTCCGTGGACCTCATGAGCTTCCAGAGGATGGTGCTTGGAAACCCGATCTTCCAAGAGCTCGCCCTTTTCCACGAGATGCTTGGGCCTAGGAGATTCATTCACCTCCCCTCTCAAACCGACGCTTACTGGGGGAAGGAGGAAGAGGCCTTGACAAAAAGAAACCGTAGCCTGTATCACAATGGGTTACTTACCTCCCGCATCTTTGCATCCCATGAGGTGGTCCTCCTAATGTACCTTATCAACTACTTAGAGGAGGAACACCTTGGGATCCCTCTGAGCCTAGAGAATGATGGCTTTGTCCATCTTACAAAGAAAACAACCCGCGGACAGACCCTGCAACAGCTCGACTCTTTCCTCAGACAGTACAGCCTGTCTTTTCTCGGGCTCTCTATCTCGGTCGAACGGAAAGACCGCCAGAAGAGGTAGAGAGCCCATGCGAAGGAAACCCGAGGGAAAAAAAGGGGAAAAACTTCAACACAATCAACACAATCAACACAATCAACACAATCAACACAATCAACACTCTCGAAGCTGTCCCACACTCTCTTCAAATCAAAGGAGGTCCCTATGGAAAACTTGGTAGCATTACTAGGTCTTTTTGGCGTYGTGAAGTATGCACTTGACCGTGCTGTTGTCTTTTCCTTCGAACAGATACGCTTGGCTATGATGGAATCCATGAAAAACAAAGGGAAGCTGAACGGTGAGGAGCAACAGCGCCTCCTTACAGAAACCACATCAAAGCTGTGGGATAACGCCCTCCTTTCCAAGGAGGGTCGTTCAGTCACCCTATGGACGCGCCTAGGGCTCGCGGCGGGATCGTTCTATCAATACATGGTCCCGGGCCCTATACGCACCCTTTTGTTTGTGCCCACGTATATAGTAACCTATCCGGTCCGCCTCTTCGTAGAGAAGAAAAAGATGGCTCTCTTGAGAGAGCAGACGCGCGAGATGGCCATTAATGGCCTGTGGAGCTTCCTCACCCCCCTGTTCTTTGGCATCCTGGCCGCGTCCGCCCTGGTCCAAGTGGTGGACTATGTGCGGATCCTCAATGGGAAAGGCCCCGATGGGACGGAGATTAACCAACATATCCTTAGACGGATTGGGATAGCATATAGTATGTGTACACGGCTCACGGAAGTGCAAAAGGGCTTTTTGTTGTGCCTACCAAACGGTGACCCCCTAAAACTGAATATCTTAAGGGCTCACTTACGTCTATTATTTACATATGATAACAGTTTTGTTTCTACCTGTGGAGTCAAAAGGTTATTGACTCCAAGGGCTATTCTTACTTACACTTTTATTAGATTAATCTCCAATCGGGATTGTAGTTCAATTGGTTAGAGCACCGCCCTGTCAAGGCGGAAGCTGCGGGTTCGAGACCCGTCAATCCCGACACAAAAAGAATTAAAAAAAAAAGGTAGGAGTTAAGGTTAAACAATATTTAAACTTGCAATAACCAAATAGTGGGTCGAACTGGATTCGAACCAGTGTAGGCACCGCCAACGGATTTACAGTCCGTCCCCATTAACCACTCGGGCATCGACCCCATAAAGAGAAATTTTTAGTTCCATCAGAGCTATGATTTATTTGTCACTTTGCTCTTTCTTTTTACTGTTTCCATTCGATTCTATTTTGTCCCTCTAATATCCCACTTGTCTCATAGAGACGGGATATGGGAAACTACCTAAATCTTCTATCTCAAGAATAAACTTGCAACTTGTTTAATACCCCCAGGGGAATTCGAATCCCCGTCGCCTCTGTGAAAGAGAGGTGTCCTGGGCCTCTAGACGATGGGGGCTAAAGTATCCAAGAATAGGGTAGTCGAATTCCCCCAAGTTGTCAATCCAAGCGCTTTTTCAGTCACAAGAAATGATCTACTAACCAACAAGAATCGGAGTGATAGAAGTATTTAGATTATTTCTTGATCTCTTTATCCCCTCTAGAGAAATTAGAATAGTTAATTAGTTCAACTAATTAATCGGAAGAAAAAGCAATGAACTGAATCAATAAGAGGCAGGTATTCTTGGAATAGATTTGTGTGTGTGATATACTATGTAATCGATATCATAAGATTGAGTGTAACAGTTTGATTTAACTAAAAAGAGATTATTCGGTCAACCCGACTAATTAAAAATAGACGGTTCATAACAGAATCTGAGAGTTCCGGTATATAGAATCACTCAGAGTATTTCCCATTAATGATTTGAATTACCGATACGGAAGTAAACATTGTTGCATTTGTAGCCACCGCACTTTTTATCTTAATTCCAACAGCTTTTCTACTTATTCTTTACATTCAAACAGCCGCTCGAAATAATGATTAATCTTAGTCAATTAGATAGGATTGGTAATTAACAAACACTTTTTTGGGCATGGGAGCTGAGGTTAATGAAGATGTGTATCTTACTAAGATAAGAAGATATAGAGATTGGTCTTCCGGAAGGTTGGTTTTGTGGACTGATTGGCTTCCATTCTTATATAAAGATAAATAAATAGTTATTAGATTATTTAACGATTTCTTTCAGTTATATCCCTTTCTGATTAATTGAAGCGGTTATTTTGCATTACTAGTTTTCTAGCTTACACTGTGCTATTACTCCAAATGGAATGAGTAAAAATTGATAGATCACAAACTGATCTATCAATTTTGAAAAGTTAGGGTTTGATACTGTTTCAAACAAAACATAAAAAAAGTGTTTCGTTCAACAAACAACGAACAATTAAGTCTAATCTAATTTTGCGTACTAGCAGACTTGCAGATGGATAATAACCCAGATAAGACCGGATGAAATGAAGTATCCAACAATACCAATTTACCCGGATGTCAATCAGGAAACTCCCTAAGTTTTCAGGCTTGGAAAATTGCTAGAAAGCGGTTTTTTTGCTGATGAGAAAGACTCAATTTGCTAGCACCATGTAGCAATTCTGTTTGTTAGAAAATTATAAATCTCTTTAGTTTCTTGCAAGAGGAGATCTTGACTATAAGGAAATGCTTATAGGATAGATACCTACGTATTTCTACGTGCCCTATCCTATAACCCCAAGAAGGGAGTAGTTAATGAAGCAACGGTTTAATAAAAATAGATAGAACTCCTGTCATATATATTATAATCCGCCTCTTCCCCAAACTACAAGCGAGAGGGAAAATGTGAAAATTACCATCAATGCAGCCCAAGCTATAGTAACTAAGTCCATAATTCTAACTCCTATCTTTTGATTCATCTATGTTTGGATTCATCAAATTTTACCGATAATTAACAAGTTCTAATCCCGAACACAGAACAAATACTGAACAATGTTCCAAAACATAAATAAGATCGAATAGCTGTTTCTACAAGATAGTATCCTAGTGTCGGGAAAGAAAGTATAGACCAAAACATTTTTTTAATGTTACCCCTTTTTTTATGCAGGGATCAAAAACCCCTGTCTACAAGTAACTTAGAAATGATATACTTAGTTGGGGTTGTCGATGAGTGACGCATTGAGACACAAGGTATGTGGCAGACTATAAGAAACTATAGAGCAACTCAACCTGTATCCATTTCGACACACTAAACAATCCCCGTAAAATCCTAGCTAAATAAAACCATGTGAATCCCATAGTCTAAAATCGATTCCACTTTTTCTAAGGCGATACCCAGATTCGAACTGGGGGATCGAAGATTTGCAATCCACTGTCTTACCACTTGACTATATCGCCTTATCGTAAGGATTCTCTACCAAGCCTTAGAAAGAAGATTGCTAAATTAGCAATGGATAGCCTATTCGTTCAACCAAAAAGAATTAGATCTATCACTGATAGAGTATACTAGCAAAATAAGACACTAGCAAGTAGTTTTTGTCCCATTTGAAAACAATATTTCAGAGAAGAAATAAATCCCTGATAACTTGTTTTTTTACAGAAATATATTTGTTTAAACAAAATCTAGAATCGGTACTTTATCTAAAGAGATCCCTATACAACTTTTCATTCGGAAAGAGTCACACCTCGACTTTTTMTAAGACTAGGCGGATAGCGGGAATCGAACCCGCGTCACCTCCTTGGCAAAGAGGTATTTTACCACTCAACCATATCCGCGCAACCCCGCATCTAATTCTACAATGTCTTGTGTTTGGACTCGTACTGGGAATAATCTCATTTTTAGATAAACCCCACATAATATTTATGTATGTGGGGCCAGATTTACCTACATGATATAAGTCTTTTCATATCTTAGAATCAACTGGGATTTTACCATCCCAATACGTAATCCAAATTAGAAAAAGAACTTTGGTTGATTAAGGATTGGAATGTAATGAAGCACAGAAACAGAAGTGAGGTAAAATCCTAAGAAATGAAAGAATTTGATATACCTACCAAAAAGACTAATCCAATCCATAATGAGGCTCCCGAAAAAACAATATTCTTATTATTAGACCATCCTTCGGGAGACGCAAACGCTACGGGGACACCTACAACGAGTAAGAATGAAATAGTGATTAAAACAAATAAAGCAAACTGAAAAGCGATAGTCATAGTTCCCATTCCTTCAAATTAAGAGATTAATCAGATGGACAACTTGATTCCCTTTTAATAGAACTGGACAACAGTTCTAATTAATAGGAAACCACCAAAATTAGTTTCATCGAACTACTTTAGTCTCTTAGTACCAATTTCCAAAATACTCTACAATAGAACACTTGCAAAGGTTAGCTCGACTCGATCCCAATACCTTTTTTAATTCACATAGATAAACTATGCAACGATATTGTTATTCTGCATCTGTGATGAGAGAAAAAGATCTATATGTCTTACAATAAATCTAAATCTCAGACTCAAAAACTTTTGCTCAATTGACTACAACTTCCTCAAAACTCATATAAGCTAAAGAAATATAGTTGAAACTTTACTACGTAGGAGATCAAGTTTCTTATTTGGGAGAGATGGTCGAGCGGTTTAAGGCTCCAGTCTTGAAAACTGGCGTAGTACCAAGATACTACCGAGGGTTCGAATCCCTCTCTCTCCTACTATCTAACGTTTGGACCATACGTAGAGAAACGTAAAAAGTGAGAACTTAGTATCACCGAATAACAAGGCAAGGAGAGTCCTCCGTCACAACTTTGAACTAATCCCAACAATTTAGATTCTTAGATTCGACCAAGATGTGATAAATTTAGTGATACTGAATATCGCAAAATATAGCTAGAGGTATTACAAATCTTTTTTACTTGCTATTGGATGGGAAATCCTTTAGTTTAAGTTTGGGAATTCTTTCATATTTTTATTTTATTTGAGAATTGAGATACATAGCCCCCAGATCTTACTTCTAGTTTAAAGGTGTCATAGAAAGGACAGGTTCAGTATCACGGTCAATCCCTTTTTCAAACCCGGCTGCGGCTGCACGAGCTCTACCTGCATGCCAAAGATGACCCACAAAGAAAAAGAATCCAAGAACGAAGTGAGAAGTAGCTAACCAACTTCGTGGAGATACATAGTTTACGGCGTTGATCTCAGTGGCTACCCCACCTACGGAATTTAAAGATCCTAAAGGTGCATGAGTCATATATTCTGCGGATCTACGTTCTTGCCAGGGTTGTATATCCCTTCTCAACTTGCCAAGATCTAAACCATTGGGACCTCTCAGAGGTTCTAACCAAGGAGCGCGTAGATCCCAAAAACGCATGGTTTCACCCCCGAAAATAATTTCTCCGGTGGGAGAACGCATTAAATATTTTCCCAAACCAGTCGGTCCCTGAGCAGAACCTACATTAGCGCCAAGACGTTGATCTCTGACGAGGAAAGTAAAAGCTTGAGCCTGAGAAGCTTCTGGACCAGTGGGTCCATAGAATTCACTAGGATATGCTGTATTGTTGAACCAGACGAAACAGCATGCAGTAAAGCCAAATATAGCAAGAGCTCCTAAACTATAAGATAAATAGGCCTCTCCAGACCACACGAAAGCTCGACGAGCCCAAGCAGACGGTTTTGTCAATATGTGCCAAATCCCGCCAAAGATACAGATGGAACCTAGCCAAACATGTCCACCAATTATGTCTTCTAAATTATCTACACTTGCAATCCATCCTTCTCCACCAAACGGAGACTTTAATAAATATCCGAAAATAATGTTAGGGTTTAGAGTAAGGTTTGTAATTTCTCTTACATCTCCACCGCCGGGTGCCCATGTATCATACAAGCCTCCGAAATAGAGTGCTTTAAAAACTAGGAGGAAAGCGCCGAGTCCTAATAAAATGAGATGGATACCAAGGATTGTGGTCATCTTATTCTTATCTTTCCAAGTGTAACCAAAGAAAGGAAAAGATTCTTCCAAGGTCTCGGGACCAAGTAATGCATGATAGATGCCTCCAAAGCCCAAAACTGCGGAAGAAATCAGATGGAGTACTCCTGAAACGAAGTAAGGGAAAGTATCGGCCACTTCCCCACCGGGACCCACTCCCCAACCTAAAGTAGCTAGGTGAGGGAGTAGAATAAGTCCCTGCTCATACATAGGCTTCTCAGATACAAAGTGAGCTACTTCATATAGATTCATAGCTCCCGCCCAAAAGACAATAAGGCCGGCATGAGCTACGTGAGCACCAAGTAATTTACCAGACAGATTAATCAATCGAGCGTTCCCTGCCCACCAAGCAAAACCTGTGGTTTCCTGATCACGACCACCCAGCAAAAGAGTTCCATTAAAGAGCGTTTCCACGGGGTAAAACCTCCTCGGGGAATACAAGATTTTCGTGAGGCTGATCCTGAGCTGCCATCCAGGCACGGATCCCTTCGTTTAGTAGGATATTCTTTGTATAAAAGGTTTCGAATTCGGGATCTTCTGCTGCACGGATTTCTTGGGAAACAAAATCATATGCACGTAGATTCAATGCGAGACCAACCACCCCAATAGCACTCATCCATAAACCCGTTACTGGCACAAATAACATGAAGAAGTGTAACCACCGTTTGTTGGAGAAAGCAACACCAAATATTTGAGACCAGAATCGATTTGCAGTTACCATTGAATAAGTCTCTTCAGACTGAGTTGGATTGAACGCTCGAAATGTATTTGCGCCATCGCCATCTTCAAATATAGTATTTTCAACTGTAGCACCGTGAATGGCACATAGAAGGGCAGCACCAAGAACCCCTGCAACCCCCATCATATGAAATGGATTCAGAGTCCAATTATGAAAACCTTGAAAAAACAGGATAAATCGAAATATAGCTGCTACACCAAAACTAGGTGCAAAAAACCAACCGGATTGTCCCAAAGGGTAGATCAAAAATACAGAAACAAAAACCGCGATTGGGGCAGAAAAAGCTATTGCATTGTAGGGACGTAGTTGTACGGACCGAGCTAATTCAAATTGGCGTAACATAAAACCGATTAAGGCAAAAGAGCCATGAAGAGCAACGAAAGTCCATAAACCCCCTAGTTGGCACCACCGTGTGAAGTCCCCTTGTGCCTCAGGACCCCACAGCAAAAGTAAAGAATGCGCCAAACTATTAGCAGGGGTAGAGACCGCGGCAGTCAAGAAATTACATCCCTCTAAATAAGAACTTGCTAACCCATGAGTATACCACGAAGTCACAAAGGTCGTACCTGTAAACCAACCGCCCAAGGCAAAATAGGCAGTTGGAAAAAGTAATAGGCCGGACCAACCGACAAAGACAAAGCGATCTCTTCGCAGCCAATCGTCCATACTGTCAAACAAGTCTTTCGGTTCTTTGGAAGATTTTCCAATAGCAATTGTCATATTTAATCTCTCCACTAAACCCCTCAAACCACTTCTGGGTTCCCCATTCTTCCTTCTTAACTATACTTGATGAGCCTGTGCATTGATGAAGCTCTGTCCTCTGATACGAGAAAACCAGATTATCAAGAAGTACTTTTGTCAGGATTTGTCATGCAAGATTGAGACCTATAAGATTCTCATCAGTAATTATGAGTTTTTCCAATTTTTATTTTCCCTTCCTTCGCATTATTTTTAACGGACTAATTTATCATTTTGCCTTGCCTTTTGATCTCTTAATCTTGTTTATTTCCAGGAGATTCCTTTTGCTCCATCATCAATTTTTTGAAGGTGGGTAAGCCTCCCTTTTCTTCTAGGGCTTTGTTAAATATTGTAACACATCAACAAATCTCGCTCAATATAGAAAAAAGATTCTGTTTGATCGTGGAGATACCAAACGTGAGGATTTAAAGCATATTACAGATCCAAATCCATGAAACTTCTAGTTAATCTTGTTCGTATCTCTACTGTACTTCTAGCATATCTTTATTTATTTTAACACTCTGGGTCAATCCAAAATAAATTAGAGCATTCATTCTTATCTCTAAAGGCAGTATCTTCCATCCACGCCTCAGGCGAGTGTGTTTTGGAATTTCTCCCATTAAAGTAAGGAAACAGGTCTCCTTTTTGAGTCTTAGCATTACCCAAACAAATCCAGTTATTAAAAATATGCGAAATGGAAATGTCATCAGAACATAGAGAAATCTTTCCCTAAAAAAGAATCCCCTTGTGCATTCTCTTGAACGACAAGCAACAGAGAGAAAATATCTCCTAATCAATAGTTATCTTTTTTTTTTTTATTTCCTTTTACAACTTTATGTAGATAAAGGTGGTAGATAATTATCTCTATCTCTTTCTATATATTTAAATGGTACTAAGGATTTGCATCTGATTCCCAAGGAAAGGATAACCAAAATATTATTGGTACGAAGAATTATATCCATTTGATTCCTTCGCGCTGTAGGAAACAAAACAAAATCATTATTGTGTAACGACGGACTGGAATCCCAYGGTAAGAATATTTGTTGAAAATATCTTACCTAAAAAAAAAGTGAGTCTAACCCAATTTTTTTTTACCAAATTAAGAAGATACTATACCTTATTGTGGAACTACTTAATAAGCTCCTTGTCGGATTTGAACCGACGACTTACGTCTTACCATGACGTTACTCTACCACTGAGTTAAAGGAGCTTACTTATCCTATGATAGCAGGATCTGAAATAATAAGAAAAAGGAGAACTTGTTGTTGATTAAAGGAATTGGTAAGAAAAAAACAGAAATAAAAAAATCGGCTCTCAGATAGTTGGCAGTTGACTTTGCGGAGACGGGATTTGAACCCGTGACCTCGAGGTTATGAGCCTCGCGAGCTACCAACCTGCTCCACTCCGCGTAGTTAATGCTTTCATTAAAAGCATTATACAATTATCAATAAAACAAAAACAAATTGACATCCATGATGAAGCTAATAAGATTGAGTGAACTAAGGTATTCTATCTTCTATATTAGGGCTAGAAGATAGAATACCTTTTTACTTAATTGGGGAAATTAGCAGGAGAAAGACTATCCTCTCTACCAACTTGACTTTAATACTCCAGGCAAGATGCAGATGTGTGCCATTTCACGGGGTACGTGTCTAGAAAAACCGAAGTCTCGATAGTTTGATCTAGGTCGTCCGGTTAGGGAACAGCGATTACGAAGACGAACAGGTGCACTGTTGCGTGGTAAGGATTGTAACCTTTCGGAAAGGATTAGTTTATCCTGGATGCGCAAGCTATTCTTAATCTCTTGTTTTAAAGATTTTCGAAGAATAATATATTTTTTTGCTAATTCTCTCTTATTCCTTTCCTTCTCAATAAGACTTTTTCTCGACATAATTAATAGAATACTACTTGAAAGTGGGGTTTGCCTATGGCTGAAACTGCTAGTAACCCATAATTAATATCAAAAGATGAATCTCTACTCTGACTTTTAGACAATAGCTTAAGTGTGAAAGAGATTTGGGGCCACCAAAACCAAGAATTCTATTGCCTAATAAAAGAAATTATCCAAATTTACCCGATGTAGCTGCTATTAAGAAAGCTGCATAGGTAAATACATAACCAACGGAAAAGTGAGCTAATCCAACTAATCTTGCTTGAACGATAGAAAGTGCAACGGGTTTATCTTTCCACCGTATAACATTGGCTAAGGGCGTTCGCTCATGGGCCCAAGCTAAAGTCTCAATGAGTTCTTGCCAATAACCTCGCCAGGAAATTAGAAACATAAACCCAGTAGCCCACACAAGGTGCCCAAATAAAAACATCCATGCCCATACTGATAAACTGTTCATACCAAATGGGTTATAACCATTTATAAGCTGTGAAGAATTTAGCCATAAATAATCCCTCAACCATCCCATTAGATACGTGGAAGATTCGTTGAATTGAGCGGTATTACCTTGCCATAAGGCAATGTGTTTCCAGTGCCAGTAGAATGTGACCCATCCAATAGTGTTGAGCATCCAAAAGACAGCTAGGTAGAAAGCATCCCAGGCAGAAATATCGCAAGTTCCTCCTCGTCCTGGGCCATCGCAAGGAAAACTGTAACCAAATTCCTTTTTATCTGGCATCAACTTGGAGCCGCGTGCATCTAATGCGCCTTTTACAAGAATTAATGTCGTTGTGTGCAAACCTAAAGCAATGGCATGATGAACTAAAAAGTCTCCCGGACCTATTTGTAAGAAGAGAGAATTCTTACTATTATTAACAGCGTCTAACCAACCAGGTAACCACAAGCTCCGACCAGCATTAGTCGCTGGACTACCAGCTGAGGATAGAAGAACGTCAAAACCATACAGAGTCTTACCATGAGCAGATTGAATCCATTGAGCAAAGATAGGTTCAATGAGAATTTGTTTTTCTGGAGTCCCAAAAGCTAACATAACATCGTTGTGAACATAAAGACCTAGCGTATGAAATCCCAAGAATAGGCTAGCCCAGCTTAGGTGGGATATTATTGCTTCTTTATGTTCCAACATTCTTGCTAGAACGTTGTTTTTATTCTGCGTGGGATCATAATCTCTAAGAAAGAAGATGGCTCCATGGGCAAAAGCTCCTGTCATGATAAACCCAGCGATATATTGATGATGAGTATATAATGCGGCTTGGGTGGTATAATCCTGGGCTATAAAAGCATAGGCGGGTAGAGAATACATATGTTGTGCAACAAGAGAAGTGATGACCCCTAAAGCGGCTAAAGCGAGTCCCAACTGGAAGTGAAGAGAATTATTCACCGTGTCAAAAAGTCCTTTATGTCCACGTCCCAACCTCCCTCCCGGGGGGGTGTGAGCATCCAAGATTTCTTTCATGCTGTGTCCGATGCCAAAATTAGTCCGATACGTATGGCCGGCAATTATAAACACGACGGCTATTGCTAAGTGGTGATGAGCAATATCAGTTAGCCATAAACTTTGAGTCTGTGGATGAAATCCACCTAGAAAAGTTGAAATAGCTGTTCCTGCCCCTTGGGTGCTATTGAATATGTGAGTTTCAGAATCAGGATTTTGTGCATAAACGCTCCACTGACCTGAAAAGAAAGGTCCCAATCCCTGAGGATGCGGGGTAGCAGTCAACAAATCACTCCATCTAATATGCGCGCCCCTTGATTCTGGAATAGCTACGTGAACCAAGTGGCCTGTCCAAGCTAAAGAACTTACTCCAAATAATCCCGAAAGGTGATGGTTTAGACGAGATTCAGCATTCTTAAACCACGAAATGCTTGGCTTCCATTTTGGTTGGAGGTGGAGCCAGCTAGCTAGTAGGAATAAAGCAGCCAGAGCTAAGAGAAATAGGGATCCAATATATAAATCTTGATTAGTGCGTAGACCAATAGTGTACCACCACTGATATACGCCAGAGTACGAAATATTGACCGGACCTGCAGCCCCACCTCGGGTATAGGCTTCGACTGCCGGCTGACCAAAATGTGGATCCCAGATGGCATGAGCAATTGGTCTGATACCTAAGGGGTCTTGCACCCATGTCTCAAAATTACCTTGCCAAGCTACATGGAACAAATTCCCGGAGGTCCATAAAAAAATAATAGCTAATTGACCAAAATGGGATGCAAATACTTTTTGGTAGAGACGTTCTTCGGTAGTATCGTCATGGCTTTCAAAATCATGCGCAGTGGCTATGCCAAACCAGATACGACGAGTAGTTGGGTCCTGGGATAGACCCTGGCTGAACTTTGGAAATCTTGATGCCATAATGTTTCTCAAATCCTCCTAGCCATTATTATCCCACTGCAACAATTCTTGCCAGGAAGAATGCCCACGTTGTAGCAATTCCACCCAGAAGGTAATGAGTTACTCCTACTGCACGTCCCTGTATAATACTCAGGGCTCTAGGTTGAGTGACGGGAGCAACTTTCAATTTATTATGTGCCCAAACTATAGATTCAATAAGTTCTTGCCAATAACCGCGACCACTAAATAGAAACATCAGACTAAAGGCCCAAACAAAATGCGCTCCTAGAAATAGAAGCCCATAGGCAGATAAGGAAGAACCATATGATTGAATGACTTGAGAGGCCTGTGCCCACAAGAAATCTCGTAACCATCCATTGATTGTCGTTGAGCTTTGCGCGAAGTTTCCTCCAGTAATATGATTAACGGCTCCCTGCTCGCTTACAGTCCCCCATACATCTGATTGCATTTTCCAACTGAAATGAAATATAACTACTGAGATGGAATTGTACATCCAAAACAAACCTAGGAAGACGTGATCCCAGGCAGATACTTGGCATGTGCCTCCTCTACCAGGACCATCGCAGGGAAAACGAAAACCAAGGTTTGCTTTATCAGGTATTAGTCGGGAACTGCGTGCAAATAAAACGCCCTTTAATAATATTAATACAGTAACATGAATTGTAAATGCATGGATATGGTGCACCAAGAAATCTGCAGTTCCTAACGGGATCGGAGCTAGCGCCACCCTACCGGCTACAGTTACTAAATTATCTCCACCCCAAGTTAAGCTAGTGCTTGCCGCTGCATTAGGTGCAGTCGATTCAGGAGCCAAAGCATGAGTATTCTGGACCCACTGGGCAAATATTGGTTGCAGTTGAATAGCCGTATCCGAAAACATATCTTGGGGACGCCCTAAGGCACTCATTGTATCATTGTGGATATACAGACCAAAACTATGAAAGCCAAGAAATATGCAAACCCAATTGAGATGTGAAATTATTGCATCACGATGACGAATGACCCGATCTAACAAATTGTTGTACTGAGTAGTTGGATCGTAGTCTCTTACTATGAAAATAGCTGCATGTGCAGCTGCTCCCACTATTAAAAATCCTCCTATCCACATGTGATGTGTAAACAAAGATAGTTGTGTGGCATAATCGGTAGCTAAGTACGGATAGGGAGGCATTGCATACATGTGATGAGAAATAATAATAGTTAAGGATCCTAGAAGGGCAAGATTGATAGCTAGTTGAGCGTGCCACGAACTTGTCAAAATCTCGTAAATACCCTTGTGTCCCTCACCAGTAAAGGGCCCTTTATGAGCTTCCAAGATCTCTCTTGTACTATGCCCAATCCCCCAATTTGTTCTGTACATATGACCAGCTACCAAAAATAGAACTGCAATGGCTAAATGATGATGTGCAGTATCTGTCAACCATAAACCCCCCGTTATTGGGTTTAATCCACCACGGAAAGTCAAGAAATCTGAGTAGTCTGACCAGTTCAAAGTGAAAAAAGGGGTTAATCCTTTTGCAAAACTTGGATAAGTTTGAGCTATAAGATCGCGATTAAGAATAAATTCATGAGGGAGGGGTATTTCTTCTGGGTCTACACCTGCGTCTAATAACTGATTAATGGGGAGTGATACGTGTATCTGATGTCCTGCCCATCCTAGCGATCCCAATCCTAATAGACCTGCCAAGTGATGATTTAACATGGATTCAACATTTTGAAACCAAGACAGTTTTGGGGCCGCCTTGTGATAATGAAACCAACCACCGAAAAGCATAAATCCGGCAAAAACTAAAGCACCAATGGCTGTACAATAGAGCTGCAACTCATTGGTTATCCCGGACGCTCGCCAGAGTTGAAAGAAACCGGACGTTATTTGCACGCCTTGAAACCCTCCGCCCACATCTCCATTAAGTATTTCCTGACCGACGATTGGCCAAACAACTTGGGCACTGGGTTTTACATGGGTGGGATCATTAAGCCATGCTTCATAGTTGGAAAAGCGAGCTCCATGGAAATACATGCCACTTAACCAGATAAAAATAATGGCTAGTTGTCCAAAATGCGCACTAAAAACCTTTCGGGATATGTCCTCCAAATCATTAGTATGGCTATCGAAATCATGGGCATCGGCGTGTAGGTTCCAAATCCATGTAGTAGTCGTGGGACCCTTAGACAAATTTCTGGAAAAATGTCCAGGTTGAGCCCATCTCTCAAAAGAGGTTTTCACAGGATCCTTCTCTACCATAATTTTGACTTCTGGTTCTGATGAACGAATAGTCATTGGGATTCTCCTCTATTCGAGCAGGGAATAGCAACAACCTACCAACAACAGATGCAAAACTTTTACGCATTGAGGTTGCCTTTAACATAACTAGTTCACTAGCTTCTCTAAAATTAGGACTTGAAAAGAGAGATTATGCAGGAAAGCCTTTCGTTGGTATTATCACACGATTTTACGGCGCCTAATGGACTCGAAAGGGAAGCCTTATTTCCCCTTCAATAGAAGGGGGTGATATAGGCGAGATCTACTAGACAAGGGTTTTAATCTCTCCTTATTACATGCCTTAGGAAATCACAATTTTCCAATCTTGTTGGTCCACTTCTTTCTCTTTCGACGATGAGAAGAGGATGAGCGTCCTGTAACTTTCAACCGATTCTGTGCTTCAGCATAATTGTCGGGAGAAAGTGCTATTGCTCGTCTCCAATAATCAGCAGCTTGATCAAACCAAGCTTCTGAAATCTCTAAATCTCCTCGTTGAATGGCTCGTTCTCCTCGACCAGAATGGATGATTCCGTTAATGGGCAACCTCCTTCTTTAGAACCGAACTTGGGGGTTTCCCACTCCATACGGCTCATTTGATTACTTCTCGCTTCCGAAACAACGGAAATGTGAGAACCAACTCCGAAGTTTGGGAAGAAGGGAAATAGCCAGGTTTACAATCCTATTTTTACTAGATAAGATCTTTTCCGTACTCACAGTTCTTAAGAAGAGAATGACGAGCTCTCCCATAACTAACTACCCTACCTTAAAAAGGATCTCCTGAAAGTAAATAATAAAGTCTTCCCTTTGGGATTTGGTACTACGCCGTGTCTCGCTATTAATGTTTTTCCAATTGTCTTTACTACAAAAGACAATTTTATAAATTTGTTAATGAGGCAACCTCATTGTATCGATCCGGGTTTTCAATGATAAATCTTTACGGCGCTGCATTCTCTCATTGAGGCAGTTATCCATGGGACGGTTAGGCCAAATACCTATTTGAACCCCGGATTTTTTGGTTTCTCGGATAGGGTTGAATCCCGCAGCTTGTATCAATTCCTGTTCGGGAATTGTTTGGGGGAAGCCTTCTTAATAAATAGAGTGGTTTTGAACCGAAGATTCCCAGGGCATAGGTAGTCGCACGTGGTGACAGATCACAGCCATATTATTAAAAGCTTGTGGCAGAAAAGAATTACGTTCCAGAGCTTGAAAGTAATATTCCAAAGCTTCCACATGTTTCCCATTACTGGTATGAATAAGACCTATATTATAGAGTATATAACTTCGATCGTACGAATCAATCTCCAAACGCATGGCTTTATAATAACTTTGTGGAGCTTCTGCATATTCTCCTTCCGATTGGGCTGACATCCGTTACGGTCGCTTACATCGAGAAGCTCCGCTTCAAAACCGTACATGAGACGTAAGTCTCATACGGCTTCTCCCGCCCAATCTAAGGCAAAGCTATTAGTGTAGTGCGCCATCAACTCTTTGACTATTGACAAAGATTTGGAGCAAGCGGGCGTTAGTGTATCACAAGATTGGTATCTAACAATCCTTCCCACAAAGAGTTTTATTTTATCAGGTTGATTTGGCTATGGTCAAAAAGTTAAATAATTGATAGCAAAGCTCTCTCATGATTTCTTCGTTCCCAACAAATCGTTTTTCTTTGGGAGGTTTTTTAACCCGGCAATCTCCGATGATTTGAGGGGTATCCAAGATACAAACAGGATGGTTGTTTGTTGCCCCAATCACAAATAGTCGTTATCGCGATGCTGGAGTTCTTAAAAGCGCGTAACATTTTTTAATAAGAAATTGACGGCGATTTTAGTTGCCAATTTCTTTACGTGGTGCTTACTCTCCTCTTACGTCCATTCTGAGAATTCTGATATAGAACCAACTATCAATGATCAGATTTAACCTCCTGCTTATTTTACACTTCGATCCGTGAGAAACGGAATGAAGCTTATGGGGCTGGATCAATCGTGGATACACGACCGAAGGATTTATTCAACAATAGAAAAATACCTTTACGGAATGTGGGCTTCTCAAACTAGGTTTTGGAGTAGTTTTTGTCAATTACTTAAATTGATAATTTTTCTCGTTCTACGAATCGCACCATCCCTATAGTATATAAAGGCTTCCCTCTCTCTTTTAGTAGTAGGTAAAAGTCGTGTCAGAATATCCGCTGGAATTGTAAAAGTTTTATCGATAAAATTGTCATTTCTCTGTGATCTAGGCATAATCGAGATTAACTCCTTTTTTTCATTTTAATTGTTTACCTATTACGATTACGAAGACTAATTCATCGATTGAGATTACAAGAGAGAAAAGAGGAAATCTACCAGTTGGGTAACAAAAGAATTTAGGGAATATAGATGATTAAGTGCCAACTTATGCTTATGTTGGGAAATCCTACTTATTTATTCCTTGTGACAAATTAGTTATTTATCTGGCCAGCTACCTGGATAGCTACTCAGAAATGAAGGTTACTTGTAATTCCATGGTTTGAAATACTAGAATAAACTCGTGAAGTAAGTTCTCCATTCATAGATTTCATGTTTGGGAAAGGTGGCCGAGTGGTTTAAGGTGTGGCACTGGAAATGCTATGTAGAGTTAGAGCTACCGAGGGTTCGAATCCCTCTCTTTCCTAGTTATATATTTCTTTTCTTTATCAGCACAATCCCTAATTCAAAACCTAGTGAAATCACTTTTTCATACAAATGGATTTGAAATAGTAGTATAAATCTGTTTACTTTATTAAATAGGGATTTATCGAGAAAAAAAAAATCTAGTCTAATCCTATCACCTACTCTGTTAGCAAAGGCATGGATAGAATACCTAACTCTAACTTGGAAGCAACATCGAGATCCAAATTAACTCTTTTAAAATGGCACTAGTTGTACACATAAAATAAAGATAAAGTAGTAAATCGTAATCCTATTCTTTGGTATACAGATTTTTATGTTGTTAAGTTAACTAAAAAATATACCCCTTTGAATTACTCTGCTTCCTAAATCATCCCAAGTTTATGTTTTCATAATGAAGAGCTGCACAAGTATTTCCTTCTTCTACTAAGCTTTTCGAGAGTAATACTCAACTACTAATAATTCATTTATATCCAAACCTACAGATTCACGGTTGACCATATGGTTAATTAATCCAGTTGGGTAACCTGTATTCGAAAGAAAAAGAGTCAAATGATCTGGCACTTTATCTCTTTGGGTAAACTCACTTCTCGTTGCATTGTAAGAAGTTGTTCGGTTCTGAACAGTGATAGTATCTCCGGGTTTACATCGATAACTTGGTCTATCCACAATGCAATTGTTTACTAGAATATGTCTGTGACTAACTAGTTGTCGAGCATTGGGAATTGTGGGAGCCAAGCCTAATTGAAAAATAATAGTATCCAAACGCATCTCAAGTAGTTGCAGCAGGACTTGACCTGTCGAACCTTTAGTTTTTCTAGCGATACGCACGTATTTTATTAATTGGCGCTCTGTTAAGCCATAATTTATACGTAATCTTTGTTTGGCTTCTAACCGTAGACAGAATTGGGAGATTTTCTTCGATCCTAATTGGTCGCTAGCAACTTGAAATTCTTCTAGGTTAGGCCCAGGGTTTTTCCCCGTAAGTCCGGGTAAGTTCCTAAGACGACGCATCGATTTTAAACGAGGTCCTCGATATCGAGACATAAAAAATCCTCTCTTACAAATCTATAAAGTGAAATTCTTTTTTTTTTTTTTAAGTGGAAAAGGAAAAAAGTAAGGTCGGTACGACAATAATATCAATTTCTATCGACAGACTTAGTGAGAGTTCATAACTCCTAGTATTTAGGTAAATCATAACATAGTAGCTCTAACTTGATAAATATCTCTTTTAACCCTTTATACATACATATAAATATACATATAAATGTAAATGCAAAAAAAAATAAGGAAAGGGACAGTGATTTTATTACTGCTTAGAAATTGTCCCCAAATAGGATAATAATTTTGCGCCCTTTTCTAAATATTATTATTCTAGAATAAAGACTAAAGAAATCGATGTCGACTATGTATTGACTTTAGTATTATATTYATATACAATTTATTTAAGGGTGAAACAAATAAGATCTGACAATACCTTATGGATTCTTGTGTCATAATCCATATGATACCGATCCATTCCTTATTTTTTGATAAAAAACGAAATCGGGATAACATGGAGAAAGTGGAAGAAGCAAAATCCTTCTATGTATTCGATGTATTTTTAGACATGTTTCCTAAATTCGTCGCTTTTTCGCTGATTTCAGAGAGTGGGGTCTTAGTAAACATAAGAAGTTAACTCAAGAACGCAAGTAGAGCAAACAGAGCAAACGAACAGTTTTAAAAACTGTCCTACATTGATAATCTAAGTGTTTTTCTTCCCTATTTTATTGGGGCCTAAAGGTGGGGATATGGCGAAATGGTAGACGCGACGGACTCAATCGGATTGAGCCTAGATATGGAAACATATCCAGTGGCAACTCTCATAGTCAGGGAAACCTGGGAGTATTTGGCAGGTAATCCTGAGCCAAATCTCGTCTCATATATCAAAGAGTGGCTTGGATTCATGAGATAGGATAGGTACAGAGACTCGAAGGGAGTTATTCCAACGTACTTAGTCTTCGAAAGAACTGAATTATCAAATGGTAGATGTAATCAATTGCATGAAATACCATATATGGATAAGAGATTCTTAATTAGAGTTAAAATAACGATATGCAAATGGTTAGTTTAGTATTTCTATTAATAAATAAAAAACAAAAAAAAAAGTATTTCCTCGACGAATTACGCTGTGACAATACTTCATTCCGTAGCAGATTGACAAACTATTACTCAAATCTAACCGAGTTGGTCCAAGAATGGTAGTGACTGCATCGATTACTTATCCACATCAGTTATCAGATATCAGGACATTCCAGTGAATACTACCATTTAAACTTCATTGAAAAGTTTAGTGAATGAACCAACAGAGATTAAAAATCTTCTCGTGAATGAAGGTAGAGTCCTACTCTCCGTACTTGCCTTATCAAGAATTAGGTACCAACGCAAGTTGCAATAGAAAGAAAATCCGTTGGTTTCGACCGTGAGGGTTCAACTCCCTCTATCCCCACACTAAAGTTCTTTTATTCTAATTAATAAAAGCTAAGTAATATTTCCTTCTGAGAATATTAAGAAACCAACTCAGGGCTCAAAAGCTTCTTGTCTTCTTTAGATAATAAATAATTAGACCAGTCAGTCAACGAGCCATTCGAATACTTGAACTTGAATGGCTTAACCCGAATCCAAAGTGGTTGTTCCGTCTCCGCATAGAAACAGTGTAACCAACAAAGGCAAAATTGCAAGTATTCTTGGAGTTGATTAGATGGGAAATACTCTAGCTACCGAGTTGACCAAGAGTTGTTTCTTGATCTCCCTTAGCCGGGATAGCTCAGCTGGTAGAGCAGAGGACTGAAAATCCTCGTGTCACCAGTTCAAATCTGGTTCCTGGCAACGTAATAGTAAATAGGTTCATTTATCCTATGGGATAAATGAACCTATTTATGTTGTAGAATGTTCAAAAAAGATTCTATAGAATCTTGGGATTCCCTGTTCAAAGAACTAGCTATTTTCAAAAAACTATCGGTTAGTTTTATAACTTTTGACAATTAGATAGAATAGTTATTTTGAGATCGCGCAAATCCTTTGAGTTGTATCTCATTTCCCCATATGTTTCTCTGTAAGTTGATAGGCATCTTGTAACTCGTAGAAATTGGGTACCACGTAATCCTTACGCAGAGGCCATCCTATCCAACTATCGGGCATTAATATACGTTTTAGATAGGGATGGCCACGATGAATTATTCCCAACATGTCATAAGATTCACGTTCTTGAAAGTCGGCACCTTTCCAAACCCGAAAAACTGAAGGTATTTGAGGATTTGTTCTTGAAAGAAAAACTTTTGTGCATATCTCCTCGGGTTGATCTGACTGATCTCTTATCTGGGTTAAATGATAAACACTAACTAACGACCCTCCTGGTCTTGCGTCGTAAGCACATTGAGATCTTAAGTAATTGAATCCATAAGCATATAAAGCAACAGCTATAGATAACCATTCCGATGGTTTCACTTCCAAGATCTCTATACCACTGTAATCGTAACCTAAAGGACGATGTGGGAACTTATGTATAGTTAACCATGTGGATAATCGCCCTCGTGTATTCAAATTGGATTGATCTTTTTCAACGGTATTCATAGTGGTTAATACCTCTTTCTTATCTGAGAATTCTTTTAGAATAGATAGAATAATAGTTATCCTCCTCTGACTGATAAGGATTTATCTAAGGATTTATCATATTCCTTGACAGATTTATGCAAATCTCCCACAGGATTGGTTTGCACTAATCGTGTCCTACAAATCTCTATATCCCAAATGTTTTTCCTGGCACCTGGTAGAAGGAATTGATGACTTAAACTAAAGCATCTCATTCGGGTGAGGCGAGACGACTCTTGTAAGAGACTATTCCGAGCGATTTTCTTACGGAGTTTCGTTACGGCATCAATAATAGCTTCGGGTTTGGGAGGGCAACCCGGTAAATGAATATCGACAGGAATTAATTTGTCTATTCCGCGCACGGTACTGTAGGAATCTGTACTAAACATGCCTCCCGTAATAGTGCAAGCTCCCATAGCAATCACATATTTTGGCTCAGGCATTTGCTCATAGAGTCTTATTGGCGATGGGGCCATTTTCATTGTTATAGTACCAGCAGTAACAATTAGATCCGCTTGTCTAGGGCTGGATCTAGGTACCAGTCCATACCTGTCAAAATCAAATCGCGAACCAATAAGAGAAGCAAATTCAATGAAACAACAACTAGTCCCATATAAGAGTGGCCATAAACTAGATAATCTGTACCAATTGGAAAAATCACTTATGCTAGCCAGAAGAATTGAATCTGGCATTTTACTCCGACGAGGCACTCGTGCTATCGAATTTGAAATAGTGTTTTCACACTCATCTTTAAAATTACTTCTTTTATTCTCATTCAAATGCTCATAAGTTAAGACCATTCTGGTGCTCCTTTTCGCCATGCATAAACCAATCCTATGACCAGTATGAATATGAAAATAATAGCTTCAACAAAAGCAAATATGCCTAATTCTTGGAAAGATGTAACCCAGGGATATAGAAATACGGTTTCAACGTCGGAGACCGTGAAAACCAAAGCAAACATATAATAACGTATCTGAAATCGGGTCCAAGTGTCTCCCCGTGGTTCAATACCTGATTCATAACTTGCTAACTTTTCTGGCCTTTGGGAGCTGGGAGCCACAAATCTGGAAATCGAAAAAGCCAAAAATGGGATAGACATACAGACTACTAAGAAAATCCAGAAAGAATCATATTGCTGATATGGAAACATCCACACACTCCTTCCCTAGTAAGATTTAAAGATTATTGCGACCCATCTATGCAGGTTTAACACTTAGGATTTAAACGGAGAAGTAGGCTGTTGCTATAACCTGTTTTCGGGAACTACTTCTAATCTTTAGTACGAAACTGAAGGATAGTATTGGTCTTTTGATTTTATTCTTGGTAGAATAACTACATAATAGTGGCGCGTTTTAAATGAAGGCTGTTTGAAAACTCTCTTGTACTTTTGAAGAAAGTACGGATTGGTTCAATTAATAAGGTTGGATAATTCAATTCCATGTGAATCCTACCAGATAGATTCAATAGAATCTCAATTTGTTAATGGATGTGTCTTGTTAGTCATGGATTTCTTTTAACTATTATGATAGATACTCTTTTTTCTGAAGTAGTTAGAGCTATAACGGATTCGAACAGTAGATACTTTCGATTATGCAGACCAAAAAACAAGTATTTAAGTGACATGTTGAACCCAAGATGCCACTTTTACGGGAGTGGGCTCTAGGATTAACCGCTCCCTACTGGACTCAAATGGACCCAAACAAGGATTGATGTACCAACCTTTATTTCAAAATAATGTAAATTAAAGCAAATAGAAATGGGAATAGATGGCTTCGTGTGCTTAATGCAATCTTTATTTCGTCTCAAGTTTTTCAACAAATGGGATAAACAAATCCCATTCATTCTAAATTCAAAATGAATTAATAAGTCTCAGAGTCTATTAAGAAAATTCTTTCTTGTCTAGATGTTATTTTGACACAGGTTTGCTACGTCACATAGATTCCCATCTTGCACTCCTAGCTAGGGAATCTCTTTTCTCGTTAAAAGAAACCAGTTTTGGAACACTTCCTACACCTGTACCTGAAAATAAAATGGGCAAGACACAAAAATATTTTTTTAGCTCCTTGGGGTATCCAAGCATTGCATAAATAAATCTTAACTAATAAAAGTTATCCATAATGAGGTGGGATTAATTCTATTGTCATACTACTGTTCTTTTATCTATTGTGAGGAAAAGTAAGATAGACATCCGGCACAATAACCGTTACGAATATTATGAAGAAACATCGATAATCGATGCACGTATAAGTCAAGCTTTTTATTATAGCTTTTAATGAAACTACTTACTAAACAATTTCTTACCTTTTACAAATTATTCTTGTCAAAGGAATTAATTTATGAAAGAAGTAGGATTTATATGGAGGTTAAATCTTTTTTATTTAGTTAAAATAGGGTGAGATAGCTTGCGTAGTATGAGTTTCTATAGATAGAATATTCTATCTCTATCTATAGATAGAGATAGAGGAAGTGCTAGGATAATCTAGAAGCAAAAAAAGCGACGGCAACCTACTTAACTCAGCGGTTAGAGTTTCGCTTTCATACGGCGGGAGTCATTGGTTCAAATCCAATAGTAGGTAATTAATTTAGGTAACACTTATTTGATACTGTAAATCCTAGATCGACATTGACATCTAATAAAAAAAGTTTCACTATGGGCAAGATGGCAGGTTATCATAGCAGTAGACTAGTAAAAAAAAAAAGATGGGATCGTCTCGCCAACTAAAGATTACAAGTCCTGTTGGACGAGAACTAAATGATAGTTGAAGCTTCGAGTCTGGCTTTAGCTCTTCTAAATCTTAAGTTCGCTTCTATTCTCTTTCTTCTCCCTTCTGCTCCAACTAACTCTGCCTCAGCGATTTGGAAATCTTTCCGAGCTTCATCGGGATCAATTTCATTAGCTCTTTCTGCTTCGTTTACTAATATTGTCACTCGATTATTATCGACCATTGCAAAACCACCCATTGGGGCCATTGCAGACCATTGTCCATTAGTATGTATTTTCGAAACCCCCATATCCAAAGCTGTTAAAAGAGGTGCATGATTAGGTAATATGCCAATCTGGCCACTATTGGTGGATAGAATAACTTCCCATACTTCGGAATTCCAAACTATTCGATTAGGGGCCATTACACGAAGACTCAATACCATATCCTTATTGGCCCCCTGTCTGTAAAGCTGCCGCTTTTGCGGCAGCTTCATCAATATTGCCAACTGGATAAAAAGCTTGCTCGGGAAGATTATCCAACTCTCCTGGAAGAATCATTTGAAATCCCTTAATTGTTTCTGGTAAACTGACATATTTACCTGGAGAACCTGTGAATACTTCAGCGACAAAAAAAGGTTGTGATAAAAACCGTTCTATCTTTCGAGCTCTAGCTACTGTCAAGCGGTCCTCCTCGGATAATTCGTCGAGTCCGAGAATAGCTATAATATCCTGAAGCTCTTTGTAACGCTGCAATGTTTGCTTAACTCCCTGTGCCGTTTCATAATGCTCCTCTCCTACAATCCAAGGCTGTAACATCGTTGAAGTCGAATCTAACGGATCTACAGCTGGATAAATACCTTTCGCTGCTAAACCTCGTGAAAGCACAGTTGTAGCATCTAGATGTGCAAATGTTGTCGCTGGAGCTGGATCAGTTAGATCATCTGCGGGTACGTAAACAGCTTGAATCGAGGTTATCGATCCTTCTTTGGTGGAAGTAATTCTTTCTTGTAATGATCCCATTTCTGTAGCGAGAGTCGGCTGATAGCCCACAGCCGAAGGCATTCTGCCTAGTAAAGCTGAAACCTCAGATCCTGCCTGTACAAATCGGAAAATGTTGTCAATGAATAAGAGTACATCTCTCTTGTTGATATCTCTGAAATACTCCGCCATTGTTAAAGCAGTTGAGCCAACTCTCATACGAGCTCCCGGTGGTTCATTCATCTGACCATATACTAAAGCCACTTTTGATTCCGATATATTTTGCTCATTAGTAACTTTTGACTCTTTCGTTTCCATGTAAAGATCATTACCCTCACGTGTACGTTCCCCTACCCCGCCAAAAACAGATACACCTCCATGGGCTTTCGCTATATTATTGATCGATTCCGTTATAAGAACTGTCTTCCCAACCCCGGCTCCCCCAAATAGACCAATTTTTCCACCTCGACGATACGGGGCCGAAAGATCCACAACCTTAATACCTGTTTCAAAAATCGATAGCTTAGTATCCAATTGAGTAAATGCGGGAGCAGACCTGTGGATTGGAAATGTTGTACTGCTTTGAACAGGACCTAGATTATCTACAGGTTCGCCAAGGACATTAAATATCCGGCCAAGAGTAGTTTCACCAACAGGAACATTTAGCGGAGCTCCCGTATCGACAGCGGCCATACCTCTCATTAACCCATCTGTGGCACTCATCGATACCGCTCGTACTTCATTGTTACCTAACAATTGTTGAACCTCACAAGTAACATTAATATCTTGGCCCGCTGAATTTCTTCCCTTGACTAGTAAGGAGTTATAGATACTGGGCATTTTCCCTGTTGAAGAAGCTACATCCAATACTGGTCCTATGATCTGAGTGATGTATCCTACGTTTCTTTCCACCAATTCAGAAATCTCGAAAGAAAAGGAACTAGTTTTCATAACTGCTTTGGTGTGTTTCCTTCAGTATTTTTTAATGAATCGATAGAAATATTTTGTATTTCACTGCCCCGTGCTAAGTAATATTAGAAATCCATACTTTTCACTCTTACTTCCCCTCAATTTGAGGATATAACTATAGAAAAACAAAAAGGAAATGAAGTTACAAGAGAAGCTGTACGAGAATTGGGAATAGTTTTTTTCAAACGACTTCATGGTATCTTATCTATTCCCGATATTGGATCATATCTTTCTTTTGTTTTTTTTTTTCTCAGGTCCTCTACTTATACATTAGGGGTATTAACACTTAGTGGGTTCGTGGTCTATTCACCAGTCTAACAACGAATAGATTTCCGAGTCAATGTATCGGAATAGACAGAACGATCCTCTCTAAGAGATTGAAAAACCCATATTGAATAGTTGCACCCTCTATTGAATACAAGATAAAATAATAATGTTCACTTCGAGAAGTGAATTGTATTAAGTATCGTGTGAAGCCTGGTTTACCAAAATCTACTTCAAGTATCACGTAAAAATACTTTACCTACGCCGAGTAGATCTCATTATTACAAGATTTATTACTTCAGTCATAGGGAGGAACAAACTCATGTCGCCACAAACGGAGACTAAAGCAGGCGTTGGATTCAAAGCTGGTGTCAAAGATTATCGATTGACCTATTACACTCCCGAATACAAGACCTTACCCACTGATATCTTAGCAGCTTTCCGAATAACCCCACAACCTGGTGTACCCGCTGAGGAAGCTGGAGCTGCAGTAGCTGCGGAATCGTCCACGGGTACGTGGACTACAGTATGGACAGATGGACTTACTAGTCTTGATCGATACAAAGGCCGATGCTATGATCTTGAGCCCGTAGCTGGGGAGGAAAATCAGTATATCGCATACGTAGCTTATCCTCTAGATTTATTTGAGGAAGGTTCCGTTACTAATATGTTCACTTCTATCGTAGGAAATGTTTTTGGGTTTAAGGCTCTACGGGCTATTCGTCTGGAAGACTTGCGAATTCCTCCTGCGTATTCCAAAACCTTTCAAGGACCCCCTCATGGGATTCAAGTGGAAAGGGATAAACTAAACAAATATGGACGTCCCTTATTAGGATGTACAATCAAGCCAAAATTGGGCTTGTCTGCCAAAAATTATGGTAGAGCGGTTTATGAATGCCTTCGTGGTGGACTTGATTTCACGAAAGATGATGAAAACGTCAACTCTCAACCCTTTATGCGTTGGAGAGATCGATTCGTATTCGTAGCAGAAGCGCTATTTAAAGCCCAGGCAGAAACCGGTGAGATCAAAGGGCACTACTTAAACGCCACTGCCGGTACAGTTGAAGAAATGATGAAAAGGGCTAACTTTGCATACGAATTGGGTGCACCAATCGTTATGCATGACTATTTGACGGGAGGGTTTACTGCAAATACCAGTTTAGCTTTTTACTGCAGAGACCATGGTTTGCTTCTCCATATTCACAGGGCAATGCATGCAGTTATTGATAGACAACGAAATCATGGTATGCATTTCCGCGTATTAGCTAAAGGATTACGCATGTCTGGCGGGGATCATATCCATGCTGGAACCGTAGTAGGCAAATTGGAAGGTGAACGCGAAGTTACCTTAGGATTTGTTGACTTACTTCGCGATGATTTCATCGAAAAGGATCGTAATCGTGGTATCTATTTCACCCAAGATTGGGTTTCCATGCCAGGTGTGTTCCCCGTAGCTTCAGGGGGAATCCATGTCTGGCACATGCCTGCCTTAACCGAAATCTTTGGGGACGACTCTGTCCTACAATTTGGTGGGGGAACCTTAGGACATCCCTGGGGAAATGCACCAGGTGCTGTAGCTAATCGAGTTGCATTAGAAGCTTGCGTACAGGCGCGTAATGAGGGTCGTGACCTTGCTCGTGAAGGTAATGAAATTATTCGTGAAGCAAGTAAGTGGAGTCCAGAATTAGCTGCTGCATGCGAAATATGGAAATCTATTAAATTTGAATTTGAAACAATTGATACTTTGTAAATTTAGTAGAAGTGAGCTCTATTATTTAATATTTGTTTAAGAAATCTTTCAAGATATACTTAAACTAACTGAAACTAAGAGTATTGGAGAAATGTTTAATTTCCCAATACTCTTGGTATCTTTGAAGAAAGGTTAGTAGCTTAATGGAGGTAAGTGCGTGTTGTAAAAGCGCAGATCTGAGGGTTCGACTCCCTACCAAATTAATATCAAAAAAGACGCTATAGAATCTCAAAGATTGTGTACTACACTCAAATACTTACCAAGTCATCCAATCTCATCGTGTGTGATTCTCCAACAGATTGGATCTTTTAGATTGCTTTCTCGGATAATCGAGATGAGATTTCTAATATATGACTGATTGAGGAAATGAGATAATTAGTCAACTTCCAATTCTTTCTTGTTACTGCACTTCGAGATTCAAAGTTGGTTCTGATTTGTTTCTCTTCAAGAATATGAGGATTCTGCCGCTTGGCAAGAAGGGATTTTGCCATTGTTTCTTTCTTCCACGATCTAACAAAATGGATGAGGAGATTGTCACGTCTGTAATAAATTGGTTTGAAGATAAGCGAAAATTTGGTGGATTTATTGGAGCTTTCCTTGAAGAAGCTACGAGAAACTCTATCTCAAATGAGAGAGAGAAACGAGTAAGCGTCAACGCAAGCAAGGGATTATGGGCTCGGTGTGATAATTGTGGAAATATGCTTTATGTGAAATTCTTAAAACAGAATAGAAGTGTTTGTGAAGAACGTGGTTATCATCTTCCAATGAATAGTATGGAAAGGATTGAACTCTCAATTGATCCCAACACGTGGATTCCCATGGATGAAGACACGGTTGCAAAGGACGTTTTAAGTTTTTCTGACGAGGATTCTTATGAGAATCGTTTACTTGTTTCTCAAGAAAAGACAGGTCTAGTTGATGCTGTTCAAACAGGTATAGGAGATCTAAATGGAACACTTATTGCACTTGGTGTTATGGACTTTCATTTTATGGGAGGAAGTATGGGCTCTGTAGTAGGTGAAAAGATTACTCGTTTAATTGAATATGCGACACAACGACTTCTACCACTGGTTTTAATTTGTGCTTCTGGGGGGGCGCGTATGCAGGAAGGAACATTTAGTCTAATGCAAATGGCTAAAATATCTTCGGTTTTACGACTTCATCAGGTTCGAAAGAAATTGTTATACATATCTGTTCCTACTTATCCAACTACGGGAGGTGTTACCGCTAGCTTCGGGATGTTAGGAGATATAATTATTGCCGAGTCTAAAGCTTATATAGCATTTGCTGGTAAAAGGGTAATTGAACAAACTCTGCGACAAAAGATACCGGACGACTTTCAAGCAGCTGAATCTTCATTTACTAATGGGCTACTCGATTCAATAGTTCCACGTAATCTCCTGAAGGGTGTTTTGAGTGAAATATTTGAGCCTTATTTTTCAGTTCCTTACATTAAATAAGATTTGAGTAGAAAGAGGTTCGATTTGCCCTGAAGTTTAATTCTTGCTTTTTGTCTCGTATTCCATTATTTGCTGTCTTATCAAGGAGAGAATTAAAGAATGCCCAAAGAATCCTGTGCAATGGTAAATTGAACCTTATGAGCTATTTCATTTGAGAGGCCCTTTTCTTTTTTGGGTGGAGAGAATATCATTAGATAGTAGAAGGAATAGGAAAATAGATATACGTTGCTGTATAAATACTTTTTATAATGAGGCAATTCCACCATGACAGCATCTTATCTGCCTTCTATCTTTGTTCCTTTAGTAGGCTTATTGTTTCCAGCAATTGCAATGGCTTCTCTTTTCTTATATATAGAGAAGGATGAGATCTTGTAATTTATTCCCTTTCTCCCCAGCTGTTTATTCTAAGGGAGATTAAAACCTATTTGATTTCTGATTTCTCTTGCAAATCGGGTTTTAGGCCTACTGCTAGTCAAAATTCAATCTGGATTGTCTAAGTTCCTTATTGACAGGTATCTACAATTTAATTTCCTAGTAGCCCAATGAGATTCTTGATCATTGATCAAGAATCTGAACTACTTAAAAAAAAAACCAATCCTTGTACGCTAAAGCATTCTTCGACTCCAGGTTTGAGTTGCTACTTAGTCTTCTCTACTCTGACGATGACAGGGTAGAAATGTTAAGAATAAATAAATTAAACCTATGAGAATAAAAAAGAAACAAAAAGAAAGGGGAATCTGCAAACAGAATTTATTTATTTCAAAGATCGAAGAAATATAAATGAATCGCCATCCTAATTGGATTCAAGTAGAGTTTATAAAAGGTTCACGTACATTTGCAAATTCGTGTTGGGCCTGCATCCTCGTCTGCGGTGCAACAGGTTTCTTACTCGTGGGTTTGTCTAGTTGTATTGGCCAAGAGCTGACCCCCCTCTCGTACAAACAGATTGCCTTTATTCCTCAAGGTCTTGTTATGTGTTTTTACGGTCTCGCTGGCCTCTTTCTCGGGTTGTATCTGTTATGTACTATTCTTTGGGATGTAGGAAGCGGATATAATTATTTTGATAGGCGGGAGGGCTGTTCTTCTATTTTTCGCTGGGGGTTTCCCGGTAAGAACCGTCGTATACATATCCAACTTCTCTTAAGAGATATTGAAGCAATTGGTTTAAAAAATCAAGAGGGTTTTTTCCCAAATCGGATTCTATATCTAAAGGTGCGAGGACAACGAAGTATACCTCTAACTAGGATCGGTGAGAACTCGACTTCGGAATATATGGAAAAAAAAGCTGCGGAACTTGCCCGTTTCTTACGTGTATCAATTGAGGGGTTTTAGAATCCAGTTGACAATTGTTGTTTCTTAACTCTAGATAGAGGATTCTTACATAAGACTAAATGGAAAAGATCAGTCAAAAGCTTGAAAAGATTCTAAAGGAGAAGGAGATAGCGTAACTACGAAGTGAAGATCTATCTAGACAGGAGTCTTTTCATACCTTATTCCTTTCTCGAAGGTAATTTATAATCTATATGGAATTTTGTCACTGGAAGCAACAGATTAGTCAGTTGTTTTGCAATACTCCATCTCGTTCGTTAGATAGAGCTTATGAAGCTAGTAAACATCTGCAGTTTCATTCGATTTCTTTCCCACGACTAAAGCGATTTTTTCCATGGGTAAGTTATTCTCCGTGGACCCGAGTAGTTCTTGAAACTGCGCTTTTTAGCAAACTTAGGTATGTGATATGTTATAGCCTTTTAGAACACAGATTTAGTCTATTTCTTTTAGGAATCCATAAAGATGTTAGGATTTCTTTTTTTATTTGTATAGGTACTCTTCGTTCACTTGTGATTAAGAAACGCAGATCTCATTCTGATTACGGCGATAGGGATTACTTGGTGAAAGAATGGTTAGTTATAGTTTTGCGCAAGCTTTTGGCTACTTCAATCCCCAAAAATATATATTTAGGCTGTCGTCTTAACTCACACATGTATTTTGAATCAGAGAATAATAGGAAAGGAGTTAATGACTTCTCAATCTACGAGTCTAAAAACAAATCCGCCTCTGTATCGATAAATGGATCTAATTATGCCAAGTTCAATAGCTTAAATAGGATGAATAGGAAATTAGCTTGGATCGAAGCAACCTCGCGTGAATTTGATTTTTGGCGAAAATATCACTCCAAACCAACCTTTTTATCTCGAACTGAAAAAATATTGGCTGAAGAACCATTTAATTACGAACTAGCATTTTCTTACCGCAGGTCAGTAGCTTATGAGCCCATTGGGTTGGTACCTCGATCTGTCACTCGGACCTTATCCCGTTTCAAGGAAGAATTATCAAATCAATCCAGTTTATTAGTACAAAATGATTCTGATTTATCTCGGAATCAAGCAGCTGTTTCCCTCCAATATGTTGGATTCCTCTCCCTTTTAGTCCCATTTCGATTTGCTATAGAGAATTGGTTTTTGAAGCCCCAGATTAAGACTTGGTGGGATATCTTTCAAGTTCAAATCTTTTTAAACCCACTTCAAGAAGAAAAAGCTTTGAAACAACTACGAGAAGCAGAAGCCTTACTTTGGCTAGATAATGTAATTGGTAACTTGGCGAATACTCAGTTGGAAAATCTGGATGCAGATGTGCATTATGAGAATTTAAGATTAGCAATGATATATGACGAGCCTAATATCCAGCTAGTGGCGCAGCTCGCAACCGATACTATTAGTATTGCCATTCTACTTGTTTCACTATTATTGGGGCGAAAAAGACTTGCGGTTTCAAATTCCCGGATTCGAGAATCATTTTATAGTTTGAATGACACAATGAAAGCGTTTTCTATCCTTCTACTGACTGATTTATGTGTAGGGTTTCACTCGCCCCATGGTTGGGAAATACTGTCAGAGTCCTTCCTAGGACATTTTGGATTGACTCCCAATAGATATGTAATTCCCTGCTTCGTATCAACATTTCCAGTTATTTTGGATACGTTGTTTAAATATTGGATCTTTCGTCATTTGAATCGAATATCTCCTTCGATTGTAGCAACATACCATACAATGAGTGAATGACAATTGCTACTCCAACTCTTTACTAGCGAGTTCTATTTATTACTCATTCGACTTAGTATCTTGTTTCTCATCATCTTCTGATTCATTCCAGAAAGAGAAAGGGATTTACTATTAGGAAAGAATTAGGGAGGAAATAACTTCCTCGCATTATGCAAATTTTTGACCCGTTTCTACAAATATTTAAATTATTGACCTATGCAAGCAACAAGAAACAAATGGATGAAAGATTGGTGGGTTCTATCACTTATAACATCACTAAGTTTTAGTAGATTAAGTTACCCATCTGCATCAAAAGCATACCCGATTTTTGCGCAACAGAACTACGAAAACCCACGTGAAGCTACAGGTCGTATTGTATGTGCCAATTGTCATTTAGCCAAGAAAACTATTGATATTGAAGCTCCGCAATCTGTTCTTCCTGATACTGTCTTCGAAGCAATTGTTAAGATTCCTTACGACACGTAGATAAAATAAGTGCTCGCAAACGGAAAGAAAGGGGGTCTGAATGTTGGCGCCGTTCTTATCCTACCAGACGGTTTTGAATTAGCTCCCCCTAATCGCATCCCAAATGAAATAAAGAATAAATTGGGGAAATTATCGTTTCAAAGTTATCGACCTGGTAAAGAAAATATAGTTGTTGTAGGCCCAGTACCGGGCAAATTATATAAAGAAATTGTTTTCCCAGTCTTATCGCCAGATCCCAGTACCAAGAAAGAAGCGCATTTTTCAAAATACCCTATTTATGTGGGAGCTAACAGAGGGAGAGGACAAATCTATCCCGATGGAAGTAAAAGTAATAACACAGTTTATACTGCCTCGTTACCAGGAGAGATTAAAAAGGTTGTTCGAAGGGAAGGAAAGGGTGGGTACGAGATTACAATTGAGGATTCATCTCAAGGTCGTAAAGCAATTGATGTTGTTCCTCCTGGTCCCGAACTCATCGTTTCAGAAGGTGAATTTGTTAAAACGGATCAACCGTTGACTAATAACCCAAACGTTGGAGGATTCGGTCAAGGAGAAGTAGAAATCGTACTACAAGATCCCCGTCGGATCCAAGGTCTTTTAGCTTTCTTTGCATCGGTTCTTTTAGCACAGATCTTTCTTGTTCTTAAGAAAAAGCAGTTTGAGAAAGTTCAGTTAGCAGAAATGAATTTCTGATTACAAATTAGAACCTTCTTCTTAAGAATTGGACGGTATAGGGTATAGTAAAAAATGGTTTTTTCTTATTTATATTTTTTAATTAAAGACTTGGAAGTTCTAGGAGTAATCTATGAAAAGCTATAGGTTAGTCAGCTTGTAGACAGGTTTTTGACCAAACGGGAAAGAAACAAGAAATTATCCTAAAGTCACATGGTTCGAGTAAGGGTAGATCAGTCATAGAGATAGAATGATTAAAAGAGTCACTAATGTTGGTGGAATTGACACCACCAACACTTCCAAGGAAACGGTCTCCTGATATAATGGGTATTTTCTTCTGTATCGCTGTTCTACAGTCGATTCGAATTAGAACACCTTAACTGTAAAATAGGCAAGTAATCAGTAATCTATAATTTATGAGATTTAACTAAAAAGTAAAACATAAGCATGATACATAAAATAACGCAACGTAACTATCTATTTAGCTAATGATCACAAAGTATTAAATATTCTGGTTATTAAAAAGAGACATTTACTACTCTAGCGATTTGTTTATAGGCAAAATCAATTGCTGCAACAGAATTAGTAATGGGCCAATGTAGTCTAATAGTTCAAGATCTTATGAATATATATAATAAATCGATTGGGTCGTATCTTTTAAAAAACGAGTTCATAAGATTTCCTAGTAGTGAAAACAACTAAGAGATTTGTTAAGTCAATATGAACACATATTGAATTAATTCATTAGTATCCTAACGGATGTAGATATTCTTTTTTATCAAATTTTTTTCTTCTCCTTCTTAAGGATTTGTTAAAAAGAGAAGAAAAAAAGGAAACTTCCTTTACGGGATTAGGTGCTGTGCTGTTTCCCTATTTGATCTATATTTGAGATAAAAAGAAGTTTTTAATGATTTTCTGCCAGTTTAAACCTCCAAAAAATTTAAAGAGATGACCCTAACCCTGAATAAGCTCCATAGAAAAAGACACCCAACAAACCTATCACAAGTGTACCGGCTACAGTACCTACCAACCGCAAGGGAACCCTTCCAGTGGTATTTGTCATTTGCCACGCCTCCTTCCCACTCTTTTTCTTTCTAGATTTTAACTGGCCGCGACTTCAGACATGGACGGTCAATAATAATTGGGATCTTGATCTTTTGCAGACAATCCGACCGATTTTTACTAATTGAAGAAATAATTAGAAGATAGAACGGCAAGTACGAAAATCGGCAATAGTCCCCAATAAAGGCTTGTACGATTCAATTCCACGCTCTGCTTATTCGGATTTGGTTGTGTCATAGATTCAGTGCTCACGAAAAACTATCTTTGGATGAATTGCATAGCTGAAATGGATCCTAAGAAAAAAACCGTTGGTACAGCTAATCCATGTACAGCCAACCATCTAACAGTAAAAATTGGATAAGTCTTATCTAAAGCCATTGATTTCTCCTAGAAGGATTTCGTGAATGCATCAACTTGTTCTAATGAGTCGAAACGGCCGGTTATTAAAGGAATTTCCTGACGACTCTCCGAGAAATATTCGTTTGGCCGGGGACTTCCGAAAACGTCATAAGCTAGACCTGTGCTTACAGACAGCCAACCTGCGATAAAGAGGGAGGGTATAGTAATGCTATGAATGACCCAGTATCGAATACTAGTAATGATGTCGGCAAAGGGGCGCTCTCCTGTATTCCCAGACATGTTTAACTCCGTATCTAGCTTATCTACCTTCCTATACTAGAAAGACTCGATTGATTGTTTCCCAAATTAAATAGAAGAGATCAAAGGGATTTTACTGTAAGGAGATATGCACGATGCCCTTGCAAGAATAGAATCCCTTTGAAGAAATGGAAACTAATCAGAATTAGTTTATCACTACTATACCTAAGGTATCTCCAAAATGCACTGGGTAAGTATAGCTATTTAACATCCAATGCGGCAAGGTTCGCAACAAACTCAAAACTATTATACTTGATTTATCATTATCTGCATAACCGGTAAAGAAGACGTACCGAAAGGAGATAATAAAACCTCTAAATCTTATAAGATAAGAGGTTTTTCTTATTTGTACCACCATTTACCATAAACCTGTTTTTTCTATCTGTCAGTCAATTTAATATCCGCGCGTTTTGGTTGCCGCTTAAAAAAAGGGAATAGTATAGAATAAAAAAAAAAGATAAAAAAGGACAACCGTTTTCGTACATTAGTTCTTTCGTTAGGTGAACTATTCTGTAAACTGTAAGCAGAAATAATGGAGACACCTAAACCTTTATTTTTTTAAATAAAAGTTAGATACTTAGATTGATATGAACATTGATGGGATTTTGTTTGCATAGCAAATTTTAATAAACAGCTTTGATTAAGGGATTTCGGATGATAAACTACTCAAGGAAGTTGTTATTATTCTAATTGCTAAGTATTCTCATAGTCGGATATATGTTCACTTCATTAAGCTATTTTGCTTTCTTGATGATTGCACTAATCCTCGCCCTATCTTTATTTGTTGGCTTGAATAAGATTCAGATTCTCTAATTTCTTATAAATTACTACCTTTCAAACAACAAAGAGGGCAGATAGAGATAGAGACTCTTTCGTTCACGCATAGCGCTTACTAATCTGCCGCACTTGCCAGCGATTAATTACTGATTTATCTGTGAATTAGATTTGGTAAGTATAGGAAAAATTTGTTTACAGATTAAAATGGTTGAAGCATTACTATCTGGAATTGCGTTGGGCTCGATTCCAATAACCTTAGCTGGATTATTTGTAACTGCATACCTGCAATATCGACGAGGTGACCAATTAGATATTTGATACTAGGTAGTTGAAAAATGTACTATCAAAGGTAAGGAATAAAAAAGAAATAGATCTATTAAACCCTCTCTCCAGTATTGTTAACTAATCTCATCTTTTCTTTTTAGAAAGGGTTTGGGTTTTAAAAAAGTAAATAGGCTACGCTATTTACTTTTTTAAAACCCATAATTATTGTTATATGCACTTAATATTTAGAACACTTTTAGTACCGGGATTGTAATACACGCCTTGTAGGATTCGAACCTACGACATCGGGTTTTGGAGACCCGCGTTCTACCGAACTGAACTAAAGGCGTTTCTCCATGGGAGTAGTTTGTCCAACTTCCGGGGTAAGAATCTTGGTTTTCTTCCTAGTTTGAGAAAAAGACTGGTCTTCCCTTTGTCCCGTAAAAATATATGAATTAGACCGTTGAGAGATAAGAGTCAACCTATGTTTGGGGTTGACTCTTAGATTAAAAAAATAGGGATGACGGGATTTGAACCTGCGACATTTTGTACCCAAAACAAACACGCTACCGACCTGCGTCACATCCCTTCCCGCCAAATTTAGATGATATCTTATATCTCAGTATGATAACGTCACTCGCTCTCCATTTAATCTAATTGATTATAATATTTTATTATAGATACTCGCTAGGCTGGAAATACTATTTCGTCTCTTGGAAAGTCAGTGATTGCTTTCATTTTTTTATAAAAACTGCTCCTCTTACCTTTCCTCGTCACACTTTTTGCCCTTCTATTCAAAGCATCTAGGACTCTACTCGGAAACACTAAATTCTTAGATATGGGAAATTGTTTTGGATCTTTTGATTTAATCTTTTAGATTAGAAGTACTAAAAAGAAAACAGCATGAGGAGAGAAATTTTGAAAATAAGGAAAATTACGATGCAATACGTGAAAATATATCTTTCCACAGCCCCGGTGATAGCTACAATATGGTTTGGTTTACTGGCCGGTTTATTAATAGAAACAAACCGATTCTTTCCGGATGCTTTAGTATTCCCATTTCTCTAACTTATTCGTCATAGGTTAAGAATTTGCTTACAACTTAAGAGGTGACAAACCTTAAACATAAACTAATAAATCAAAGGATTGGTGAAAGGAGCTGAATATCCAAATAACTAATCCAAAACCGAAATCTCACTGGTAGTTCTTTCATTTTGTTATAGATCTATAAGTGACCCCTTTCCCCTTTTTCCTTAAGGGGAAGAAAACTTATTTAAAAAACTATTTTAGTAATTTTATCTCATGTCTAAAAGTAAAGATGTCCGGGTAACGATCGCTTTGGAATGTACAAACTGTATATCGGGGGGGGTTCATGAGAAATCCGCGGGTATTTCGCGATACACTACGCGTAAAAATCGTCGAAACACACCCATTCGGTTGGAATTAAAAAAGTTTTGTTTTTATTGTCAAAAGCATACCTTGCACAAAGAATCGAGAAAATAAAGGTTGATTCCTCTCTCCTAGGAAGTCGATATTAACCACTCATGTGCGTTGGTAATTAAAAGAAATAGAATGAATAAATTTATACACTCTTCCCGTAGACGTTCTCCATCTATTCGTTCCGATGAAACTATCAATTACAAAAATACTAGCTTACTTCGTCGTTTCGTTAGTGAGCAGGGAAAGATTTTATCAAGACGAATGAATAGACTAACCTCAAAACAGCAGCGCATGGTAGCTACTGCAATAAAGAGAGCCCGTATTCTAGCCTTATTGCCGTTCTTAAACAACGATATTTAGATCATATTAAAAATATGCGGTATTAGTAGATTCTCTAATCTAGTTAATAATAGAACAAGTGGAACTCTTTTATGAAACAGGTACTAATCCAATAATATCGTTCACACCGATAGTTATGAGGTAATATGTCTTTTGACTCCCCTTCTTATCCTCTCTCTTTCTCATTTTTAATGTTTCTGTTAGTTCTGCAACTCGATTTGATTTCCCTGCCTCTCCTTTTTAAATTAACTTGGAGAGGCTTAAATCTATCAATCTCTTTTGTTACTAATCTTTTGTATTATTTTATAAAAACAATACGCATCTAAAATAACTAGTTGAGCTAGTATCTTGCGATTCAGAAAGATTTGATTTTGATATAAACTGTGAATCGCTGAACTATATGTAATCCCCTCTCTACGTACTGCTGCATTAATTCGGCTAATCCACAGGCGACGAAAGGTTCTTTTACAGTTCTTTCTATCTGTGTAAGCACAAAATAAAGCTTTCCCTCGTCGCTGATTCGCTATTCTAAATAATTTTGAATGAGTGCCCCGAAAACCGGACGCAAAATCAAGAATGTTTTTGCGATACTTTCGGGCCACAAATCCTCGTTTTACTCTAGTCATTATACGTCTAGCCTCATAAAAATCCCAAATTTAAAATTAAATAAAGTATAAATTTCCAATTATTCCAAGTCTTTAACTTTAAAAGTCTGATCCTGGTATCTCTTAATCGGTGATATCAAAGTACTAAAATATGTGGTGATAAACTACGCTACGTTCCCTCAAAGCGTAAATCCTTCACTATATTAAGTATTTCTGAAAACCCAGACTTAGATTTATAGCCTCTTCTCCCTTTTAGGTTTACTGTCAGTACGTACCATATTTACCTTGATGTTAATTCCTTTAAACCTATCAGTTAGAGATATCTAACAATTTCTTTTATCGTTTCCATCTTATGTAAGAATTAGAGATTCCAGTGGCTTTTGCTAGTCCGACTTTCCATTCTGCACATATTCCAATACTTCAGACTAATTTCCTATCAATTAACTGAAAGGCTAGATCTTTTGTTGGAAATCTTACAGATCCCAATGTTTCCGTGATCAATTTTTACTGGCAGCTGGATCCCCTCTATATACCGGAGTAAAAACTTGACCTGAAATCAGGTAAATCAAACTACTGTTAGTGGTCTGTATGATCCCTAACATTTAACTCAGCTCATTAAAGCTTAGATTTCCAGGTAATGGAAATAGTATGTATAGTAGCGATATTTTACATTGAGGGTTAGTGAATCAACTGATCCATCGTTGTCACCGCCGATCTAGAATTGGCAAGGGAGATATGGTAATTGGATACCACCCACCGAACTTCGTTTGAAAACTAAATCTTATTACTATCGATCTTTTTCTACAGTCTCAGATTGAAAAGATTGGGTTTGCACCAATTTAAACCACGAATTACTATTTCTAACTCAAATAGCTGGACTCTAAATTTATTCTCACTTCAATCCATTGATTACCCTGTGGCATGAATCCCCGGATAAAGAGAAGAGGATTTCTGATCCATACAAGTCACACATACACCCTGGTACATACCCCCCGTCGTTGGGGACACCTGCGAAGAGCAGGGGATTTGGTTACACTCCCCAGCAATCTTCTCGCTCCTCTAATAAGTTGTTGATTTGTTGGCATGTTCAAAGACACAGAATATTTATTCGGTTTGAAAGATTCTCAACCAGTCGTAGAATTATTTCGATCTATATTCCTTTTTACAAATAGGTATTGAGAATAGTTTCTCTTGAAAAGGTGCCGAAAATATAAGTGAATCGTTTATGAATTATTTTGACTATAGATTAAGTGATATTACGAGAAGAAATAAATAGTTTCTTTTACTAAAAAAAGATTCACTTGCAAATTCCAAGTGAGTGATTTCTATCAACAAATCTTTTTTGTTAGTGGGAAACGGTTTCCAAAGCTACGAGATCCGCGACACCATAATCCCGAGCTTCTTCCGCTGAAAGAAAAACGTCTCTTTCCATATCTTCAGAAATTATCCACAAGGGCTTACCTGTTCTCTGCGCATAGACCTTAGTTATACAATCACGTAATTTTAACGCTTCTTCTGCTTCCATGACACATTCTCCAGCTTGTCCGTCGTAATAGGAACTCGCTGGTTGATGAATCATAACCCTGATTAAATAACTTCTATTAGGTTTAACCGTACAAGCAAATATCTTTGCATACGGCTAGTTCAAACAATGAGAAACTTATGACAATCTATTGAAATCTTACTTGAATTTAGGTATCAATTCTCTCTTTTTTATATAACTCCCTCCCTTTTGACTTTATTGTTAACTCTTTGTTTTACGTATAAGAAATCGATTTCTAAGAGTCCACCATCTTTCCCTTTCAAGTAATATGATGGTTCCGTCACTGCCTGCATACGTAATCCCGAAGTTTGCTATGTCTACCCTTTAGGAGCATAGGAATCGATATTGTTTGAGTCTTAAAAATCCTTCTTTGTAAAAGGTTGTTATTTAGAGTTTGGGAGACTCGATATTCCTAGAAATAGATCCATATATGGATCTATTTCTTTTTACTATTCTAAATAATTTATGACGCTAAGATAAAAGTATTTTAATCGATGCGGGTTTTAATCCGTAGAGGTTAAAGAATAGCCTCGATTCCTTTACCCTTTTTAGTACTTTCCTATTTCAATTCTGTATATGTGTGAAAGAAATAAACAAGTACTGGTTGCCATGCTACGATTGCTTTGATCAAGCGAAGGCAAAACCCAAGTTCAAACAAATCATTGGCGCCAAGCGTGGGGTAATGCTATACGTCTGGTAATTTCTCCTCCAGCCAAAATAGAAGATCCCATGGAAGCAGCTAATCCCATGCAAATAGTATGTACATCTGGTACGACGAATTGCATTGCATCATAAACAGATATTCCAGCTAATACTGCTCCACCAGGGGAATTTATGTATAAATACATATCTTTGGCTTGATCTTCACCATTTAGGTACATCATGATACCAATAAGTTGATTAGCTACCTCGTCATCGACTTGTTGACCTGGAAAAAGAAGCCTTTCTCGATAAAGCCTGTTGATCGGGATAGAAATAACCCCCCCAAAAACCGTATAAGTATTGTTAGAAACATACGGCTTTAGTATCTTCTTTTCTAAAAGCATAGAAAAAAAAGCAGAGTGCGGGAAGAGAGTAAAAAGGAAAGGTTTCTTATCTACTTCCCACAGGTTTTCGATTGCTCCAAAATAATAAGGTAGTTCTATTTTTTTTCTTCGTTCAAGTGTATTGGACCTGTTTATCTTCTTTATTTTTACATATTGAACTATATTGTGCCCGGTAGGTGGTACAGTAAAAAGCTACCAAATGTACCAATGATCTTATTTTTCCCCACCCGTACATTTCCGTCTTATCTCAAGGATTTTCAATTAAAGGAATCTTTAGGCTCATTTTCTACCTCGGAGGTTTGATTTGCTAGAACACCATTCGCACATATAGAGCAAAAGGTTTCCCTTGGAATTTCTTTCTTAATAGGTTTGAAAGAATAGATCTGTTAGATGATATCTATCTACCGCTTTTTTTTGGTTTTTACATATCGGTATTCGTATGACGATTTATCTTTGGGTTCGAATCACCGCGGCCTAGATGATCTGTTAATTTTAACTAGCCATAGGTTCTGTCTAGAAGGTAATACTAAATCCTGTGAATCATCATAGCAGATGTCTCTCAGATATTGGGTTACTTTTTTGATTTTTTATGTAAATTCTTCTTTCAGAGAAGATAAAAACAAATCAATCGGCTTCAAAATAGCGAAGACATGTTCCACAAAGCTCGAGATATCCAACAAATAATACTATACGTCAACCCAAACTGCATCCTCTTCTCCAGGTAGACGGAAGGGAACTTTTGGAACACCAATTGGCATGTGAGGATTATTAAACTTAGTGGTTATCTCAAAATTGGGGTCGTAAAAGGGTTTAAGGAATAGATATTAATCTATGTTATAATACTATTATAACATGGTTAGTGGAGACGATATAAACCCACTATAATATAAGGTTAATTTCCTTTCTAAAGAGTTCATTTCTAATCCTGATGGGACCAATCCCTTCGTTGTTACACGAATAGAGGAGATGCTAAAATGTTCACGTCTCCACTCCTAGATGAGGGAGAAGTTGCTGGTTTGAGATACTAGTTTCCGGGAACAATCAACTGTGTGAAACAAAAATGGGAAGTAAGATAGAGTTGCCAGTGTAAGAAACATTTATGATGCGGCCGCACTCACAAACTAAAATACTATTTTCTATCCCTTTCTTTTTTCCCCTCTTTGTTTCAGGTGTTTTACCCAGTAAATACTATGTTATTAGATTATTGTAAGAAAGCCACATAGTGAACCGTTGTTAACAATTGAATAATCAAGGAAGGGGTTTTTCACGGGTTTGCCTTGGTATCGCGTCCATACCGTTGTATTAAACGACCCTGGTCGGCTAATTTCTGTGCATCTTATGCATACTGCTTTGGTTTCTGGTTGGGCCGGTTCAATGGCTTCATATGAATTATCTGTCTTTGACCCCTCTGATCCTGTTCTTGACCCTATGTGGCGACAGGGTATGTTTGTGATTCCTTTCATGACTCGTATTGGGATAACTAAATCTTGGGGAGGTTGGAGTATCACAGGAGATACTGCAACCGACGCAGGTATATGGAGTTATGAAGGCGTAGCCGCAGCTCATATCGTACTATCTGGCTTGCTTTTTCTCGCCGCTATATGGCACTGGGTTTATTGGGACTTGGATCTATTTCGTGATGATCGTACAGGGAAACCATCCTTAGATTTACCTAAGATATTTGGAATTCACCTATTTCTTTCGGGAGTACTTTGTTTCTCATTTGGGGCGTTTCATGTAACTGGTTTATTTGGCCCTGGGATTTGGGTTTCAGATCCTTATGGATTAACTGGAAGGGTAGAATCTGTAGATCCAGCTTGGGGGGCTGAAGGTTTTGATCCATTTATCCCAGGCGGGGTGGCTTCGCATCACATAGCAGCAGGAGTATTAGGTATATTAGCCGGATTGTTCCATCTGAGTGTTCGTCCCCCGCAGAGATTGTACAAAGCTTTACGTATGGGAAATGTTGAAACTGTATTATCCAGCAGCATTGCTGCCGTTTTTTTTGCTGCTTTTGTTGTTTCTGGAACTATGTGGTATGGTTCTGCCGCCACCCCAATTGAACTCTTTGGACCTACACGATATCAATGGGATCAGGCCTATTTCCAACAAGAAATAGAAAGACGGGTGCGATCAAATGAAACTGAGAATCTCAGTTTCTCTCAAGCCTGGTCTAAAATTCCTGAGAAGTTAGCTTTTTACGATTATATCGGTAACAACCCTGCAAAAGGCGGGTTGTTTAGAGCAGGTGCAATGGACAATGGAGATGGTATAGCGGTTGGTTGGTTAGGCCATGCTGTTTTTAAAGATAAGGAAGGACATGAACTGTTTGTACGTCGCATGCCAACCTTCTTTGAAACATTTCCGGTTGTCTTGGTGGATAAAGATGGTGTCGTAAGAGCTGATGTACCATTCAGACGGGCGGAATCAAAATACAGTGTCGAACAAGTAGGTGTGATTGTAGAATTCCTTGGTGGCGAATTAGATGGGGCAAGTTTTAGTGACCCTGCCACTGTAAAGAAATATGCTAGACGCGCACAATTAGGCGAGATCTTTGAATTTGATCGTGCCACCTTAAAATCCGATGGTGTATTTAGAAGTAGTCCACGGGGTTGGTTTACTTTTGGGCACGCCACTTTTGCTCTCATTTTTTTCTTTGGTCACATTTGGCATGGTTCTAGGACTTTATTTAGAGACGTCTTTGCTGGGATCGACCCTGACTTAGATGCCCAAGTTGAATTTGGTGTGTTTCAAAAATTAGGAGACCCAAGTACTAAGAAGCAAGCTGTATAGGTTATTCTTTTGTATAAATCTTATTAGGGTCAAAAGGCTTGGTTCTTATTTTTATACCCTAGTTTTTGATGAGACCGATCGGGTCAAAATAAGATTGAATAAAATACTAACTATTTAGTCACAACTTCGTGAATTTCTGGAATTGACTGTTTCCAATCACAACTAATCCAAAGCCCAATTTGAAATTGAGCTAATAGAAGAAAATCTAAACTCCATTAGTATGAGAGACATACTGAAAATTTTTTAATTTATTATTTAACCTATGGAAGCACTGGTTTATACATTTCTGCTGGTAGCCACTTCAGGTATAATATTTTTTGCCATCTTCTTCCGAGAACCCCCAAAAGTACCTAACAAGGGGAAATAACAAAATCGTTGATACACCAGCCAAATAAAATCGAAAAGAGACCTTCCTTATCTTTAGGAAGGTCTCTTGATCTAACTAATCTTCATGCTCTTCAAAAGGATCTCTTAAGTCCTTGGACGGCTGACCAAAAGCGGTATATAAAGCGTACCCCGTGAAACTAATAAGGGAACAAGATATAAAAATAGTGACTGAAGTTGCGGTTTCCGTTGCCGTGTGACCCGATAGATTTTAAATCTTCCTTGCTTTACCCTGTATAGTAGTATACAAAGTCAGCAAAATTCAACCAGTTGAACATGTTCTATGGCTACGAAAGTTATTGATGAAACTCCGAGAGGTAAACCGAGAACTAGTTTGTTAGGAATGGTTTTGAAACCACTTAACTCAGAATATGGGAAAGTTGCCCCCGGTTGGGGAACCACTCCTGTGATGGGTTTTTTTATGGCTCTATTCGCTATATTTCTAGTTACTATTTTGGAGATTTACAACTCCTCCGTATTATTGGACGGTATTTCAATTAGTTGGTAGAAAAGCCCCGAGTCCCATTGATGTGACAGCAACAGCTAAGGACTCGGGAAGAAGGTAAAAGATAGTAGAAATAGAAAGAAATTAGGTAGTTAAATCGCGTAAATCTCTTTTTTCTTTTTTAATATTTAGGTCTTACGGGTGTGTGATTCGCCGCAACTAATCCGATCCAATGAACAATGAATAAACAATTCATTATCCCAATTATTAAAAAAGTAGCTTTTCTATCACTAATATTTGGCTAGGTAGTTGTCAAAAAATGATTACTATCTAAAGCGCAAAATAGATCTGGGAAAGTTTTAACACTATGATTAATTTGCATCAAATGATGACTTAAATCTCGTGATAGATTTAGTTAACCTAGAAACCAATCTATTAAGTAAAAGATTGTTACGAGATGTTTGTTTTTTTCCTTATGGAATCGACGGATAAATCGAGAATTATGGGCATCTACTTTTTTGCATAATTATTAGAATTACAGAATGTCGATAGAAGATTTGATACCCATCAGATTTTCTTAAATAAACTATAAATAAGGTACTTCATCGAGATAGAGTCAAAACCTAAGGTTTCATTACTATTCAATCAATCAGGTTAGAACGAAGTAACCTCTATCCAATTATGTTCTTCACCCCTTTCAAACCAATCTTTAGGGATGCATACGTTGATAAGGTAAAAAGATTTCCCAACAAGCTAAACAATCCAACTAAAAAAGGCTAACTTGAGAATAAGGTTTGAACCTTTTCCTTTTTCCTAGGCTTCTAGAAGATTATTCAAAGCCCCTTTCTATTCCCTTCTGCGTGAGTAGGTATGGGGGAGTCAATGGGAATTTGAAATATCCCCCCCCCTAACCGAGTGAATGGGAGATTCTCGGGACAGGTTTATGCCCAAGCTGTATGAGGCAAAATCCTCATATACAGTTTCTTAAGAGGGAGGTCAACTAGGCTTACCTATCTTGCTAAAATTTATGATTGGTTTGAAGAACGATTGGAAATTCAGGCAATTGCTGACGATATTACTAGTAAATACGTCCCTCCTCACGTAAACATATTCTATTGTTTAGGAGGAATCACGTTAACTTGTTTTTTGGTTCAAGTAGCTACTGGTTTTGCTATGACTTTTTACTATCGTCCGACTGTTACGGAAGCTTTTTCTTCCGTTCAATATATAATGACTGAGGTAAACTTTGGTTGGCTTGTACGTTCTGTTCATCGTTGGTCAGCAAGTATGATGGTACTAGTCATGATTTTGCATGTATTTCGTGTTTATCTAACAGGGGGATTCAAGAAACCTCGCGAATTAACTTGGGTTACTGGAGTTATATTAGCTGTGTTAACTGTCTCTTTTGGTGTAACTGGTTATTCCTTACCTTGGGATCAAATTGGTTATTGGGCCGTTAAAATTGTCACAGGTGTACCCGAGACCATTCCTTTGGTAGGATCTTCATTGGTAGAATCATTACGGGGAAGTGTAAGTGTTGGACAATCTACATTAACTCGTTTTTATAGTTTGCACACTTTTGTATTACCGCTTCTTACTGCCGTTTCTACGCTGATGCACTTCCTAATGATTCGTAAACAAGGCATTCCGGGTCCTTTATAATTAATATATAGATTAGATAGGATAAAAAAAAAACAACAAGTCTAAGAATTCCTGTTCCTATTTGTTGTTCTATTGCCGCAACTACTTATAGATGAGAAGTTACTTGTCGGATATCGTTTCTAACTAACAGGATAACACGATTAAATATAAAGGAGGAAAGATTGGATTATGGGAGTGTGTGACTCGTGATGAGATCTTATAGGCCACGCGGATATCCCATTAGTCATTGCCGCTGCATCTATTTTCTCCCCAACCCAACCTTTCTTCTTTTGGGATTAAGAGTTGAAACCTGGGTGATGAAGCATCTTTTCGAGGCTTAAAAAAGTGTTTGGGGATTTTTCCCATGATCGACAATTCAAAAATTCTTGAAGGCTCCGTCAAACCCCAAATCTTATTCTTTCCAGAATAGGACCACATGGGATTTCCTTATCTACGGCTTTTAAGCAATGCATACATTTCCTTTGTATTGGTTGCCAGATTCCGGTAGCAGTAGCCGTCGGGGTAGAAAGACGATCTAAAGAGATAGTTGGTCGAAAGAGTAACGAGTTGAGATCTTATAGGAGCTGCCGAATCGACTTTCTTTATAAGTCAATAAATAATAGTAGAATACTATATGATACCAGATAATCCGAGAAGCTTCAATCTCGAATGAGATGAGTAGCTGATTCGGACAAAAAGCACGTTTGAAAGGAAGGACAGGACTTCCTCTTCTTATATTGTTTGGAAGGAGGCAAGAAGCGATAGGCTCGAGCCGTATGGGAGGAAATTCCCATGTTCGGTTCTTAGGGGGGAGTTAGTAGTCCATCCCAATAACAAAAAAACCTGATTTGAACGATCCTGTTTTGCGTGCGAAATTAGCTAAAGGTATGGGACATAATTACTATGGAGAACCTGCTTGGCCCAATGATCTTCCATATATATTTCCTGTAGTAATATTAGGGACCATTGCATGTGTTGTCGGGTTGGCCGTTTTGGAACCATCAATGATTGGTGAACCGGCAAATCCATTTGCAACTCCTTTGGAAATATTACCTGAATGGTATTTCTACCCCGTATTTCAAATACTCCGCACGGTACCAAGTAAATTATTAGGTGTTCTTTCAATGGCGTCAGTACCTGCAGGTTCATTAATTGTTCCTTTTCTTGAAAATGTTAATAAATTCCAAAATCCATTTCGACGACCAGTAGCTACAACAGTTTTCGCAATTGGTACCGCGGTCGCTATTTGGTCAGGTATTGGAGCAACCTTCCCTATTGAGCAATCCCTAACTTTGGGTCTATTTCAGTATCTCTTTCCTGTTGAGCAGAAATCCGAGAACTATTTGTCTCTAGTCTAGGGACTAATTGCTACCAAGTAGAAGTTCCCTAGACTCAGTTGTTTCCGATTTTTGAGTCAAAGATATTCTTTAGATATTTAAATTTCTTTATTTATCGCAACTAATTTTTGTATTCCTTTCCTTTGACCTGACTGGTAACTAAACCTTAGAAAATCGTTATCCTGTTGCTTACGATAATTAAAGCACTTTTAAAATCTTTATAATATAGATAGTTTCAGACCCCTTTTTGTTTTCTTTTATGATTTCTAGCACATCTTCATTAATTGTTACCTAATCTCTCACTTGGTAATTCTATCCTAAAACGGTTCCATAATTCTTTAGCCACTTGATCCACCGATTTTTGTCCAAAGTTCTTTATTTTTGAGAGATCTTCTCGGCTGTAGGTCAGCAAATCAGCAATTGTATATATATTAGCCCTTTTTAGACAATTGAAAGCTCTAGCAGGTAATTCTAATTGGTCAATAAATAGGTTATTGGAAATTGTTTCATTTTGTTTAGTTGGATTACCAGGACCGAGTCTTAAAGATGCTGATCTCCCCAAATCAAAAGAATTTTTTCTATTTCCTAGAAAGGAGGTATTTCCAAATCTTATTTGCAAAAAAGGGTTTAACAAATCCACGATCTTATTTGAAGCCTCTATAAGTGCTTCGTGTGGTGTTAGACTCCCATTAGTCCATATCTCAATAAATGAGATTTCCTGCGTCATATTACCGTTTCCAAATAGGTGGATACTATAATTTACATTTCGGACCGGCATAAAGACAGCATCAATGGGAAATTGCCCATCTTGAKATTTAGATATATTTTCTAAACGATATCCACGGTCTCTCTCGATGCCTAATTCAATAGTTAAAGATATTGGTTTGGTAATAGTAGCTATATATTGAGATTTATCAATTGCTTTGACGCGAGGTGGTAGTAATGTATCACCTGCAGTTACTTCTTTAGGACCTTTTACAGATGAAAATGCCTCCCAAATATCGTTCGAATCACTCTTAAGCACAATCTCTTTTAGATTCACTAAAATATCATATATTGTCTCTTAAAGGCCCATTATTGTTGAATACTCATGTAGGATTCCGGGAAATCTTGCACGTGTAAAGCATGTCCCTTCAATCTCTTGCAGTAAGGCTCGACGCATGGCAATTCCTATAGTGCTCGCTTGGCCTTTTTCAAAAGGAGATATGGCAAAACGTCCATACTGAAGTCGTTCACCTTCTACTCTTAATTCAAGACATCTCAATTGATTTCCTTGGGTATAGGTTGATAGATCATTCTTGAACATCTGATAATTTACCCCTTCTTCTAAAAGATATGTGACTAATCGCTTGTTAAACGCGTCTCCTTATAGGAGGCCGGCAGCCATTATGTGGCATGGGAGTCACATCACGTACAACACTTAGGATTAATCCACTTCGTCGAATAGCTCGTAAAGCTGTGTCTCTTCCCGGTCCGGGTCCACTCATCAAAACCTCCGCTTGTCTTAAACCTCGATCCAAGGATGCCCGAATCGCATTTTCTGCTGCAGCTTGTGCAGCAAAGGGTGTACTTTTTCGTGTTCCTTTAAATCCACAGGCACCGGCGGAAGACCATAAAATCACTTGTCCTCGTATATCTGTGATTGTTATTATGGTGTTATTAAAACTTGCTTGTATATGAATAACTCCTCTTTGAACTCCGCGTTTCCTTCCTACTCTTGGTCGTAATCTATTTGGGTTAGTAAGCATAATCTATTAATTGTTTCCCTTGGGAAGCTTGAGACCTGCTTCCAGATTAGTTCTCTATCTAATGATTTTTTTTTTATCCTTGTCTTTGCTTATGCTTTGAGTTACAACAAATTATCATAACTCGTCTACGTCTACGGATCAATTGACATTTCTCACATATTTTACGGATGGAAGCACGGACTTTCATATCTACAAATTTTATATACTGGAATTTGGTACATCTACCTATAGATTTACTACCTTGGTTTATTGGTAACAGGGTCTATACATAAGGGTCAAAAGCTTTCAAGATTAGAAATCCCAGCTATTGACTAGTGCTTGTATGCTTACTCCTAAGGCGATAGATAATACGTCCTTTGGTTAGGTCGTAGGGACTTAGTTCGGTTCTTACCCTATCTCCTGGTAATATCCTTATATAGCTACGTCATATCCTTCCCGATATATGTGTTAATACTTGCCATCCATTGTCCAAACAAACTCAAAACGTGGCATTGGGTAAAGATTCTGTAACTATACCTTCCATATCAATAAGGTTCTGTTTTTTCATTATTTCGAATAAATAAACCTCCTTTTTATAGTAGAAGATTGTCTTTTGAAACAAATTCTAAAGAAATAGATAATTATATTATCTCAAATTCTCAGTTACCAGATTTGAAACGGAATTTCCCCCCCAATTTTCAATTGTCGAGCTTTTCGATCAGTTATGAGTCCACGAGACGTTGATGAAATTGCGATTCCCATACCCCCCAATATCCTTGGTATTCTACTCCAATGGGAGTAGATTCTAAGACCAGGTTTGCTAATATACTTTATAGTTGTTATGCACGGGTCTTTTCCCTTTCCAAAATATTTTAGTCTCACATCTAAAAAAGTATTTCCGTCTTTCATGTGCTCTGTTACACTTTTTGGTAAGCCTTCTTCTAAGAGGATTTTCATAATACTTCTAGTTATTTTAGTACCTGGTATCCTAGTCATAGCTTTTTTTTTTGTGTTTGCATTTCTTATTGAAGTAACTGTGATAAAAATAGTATCATTTTTCATGAGATATCAATTGATAATGAATGGATTTCTTGATGCCAAAGCGGTTTTCTTTTTTTGACCCCTTCTCTGTCCCTTAATAGATTTAAATAGCATTCGAATCGACAAAAATTGCAGAAGAAAAAAGTTCAATCTTATCTAGATTTAGTTTCTTAATAAATCTTTTTTTGTTTGGATTTACCCCTTCGAACTTTCAAGAAACAATTTTTCAATCCAAGGCTCTAGTAAGAATTCACGTTTTTTCTTATATTGGAAAAAGAACGAATAGAATCTCATGGATTTCATTATTTTGTTGTCACAATACTTCGGGAGCTAATGATACTATTCTGGCAAGATTACATTCCCTCAATTCCCTGGCTACTGGACCAAAAATTCGAGTCCCTTTTGGATTTCCTTCCTGGTTAACAACTACAGCTGCATTGTCGTCGAAGTTAAGAACTATTCCATTTTGTCGCTTCATTCCTTTTCGAACACACACTGCCACTGCCCTAACTACTTCCGATTTCTTCAAAGACATATTAGGCACAGCTTCTTTAACTACAGCACTTACAATATCACCTATATTTGCATATCTACGATTACCAGTTCCTAGCACCCGAATACACATTGGCTTACGGGCTCCGCTATTATCTGCTACATTTACATAACTTTGGGTTCGAATCATCTGAGATCGATAGTAAAAAAAGAATATATCTAATGATATCTGCATCTATTTGTTTGGATATTTAAATTTATTCTAAATAGATTAGAAATATCTCTCTAAATATAGATAGAAATTAACTAAGGGTAAGAAAAAGTAACTAAATAAGAATCAAAAGTGGATAACAATTAGTCGATCTATTTTAAAAGATAGGACGCGAGGGCGTAAATCAGCACAAGCGGCAAAAAGATGAGAAATACTTACTAGACACTCACACAGCCCATCTATTAAAATAACAAGTATTGTTGGAAAGATTTAGATTCCCTGTACAATTTTACGTTGAAATTATATTTCTAGTAACTAATCGGGTACGTATAGGCATCTTGTGGGCGGCCATCAACATAGCGGTTTCAGCCACTTCTTTAGGAACCCCACTTAATTCATAAATTATTCGACCAGGTTTAATTGTGGATACCCAATATTCGGGAGATCCTTTACCTGAGCCCATCCGCGTTTCGGCTGGTCTCATAGTAATAGGTTTATCAGGAAATATTCGTATCCATAATTTCCCACCCCGACGAGCATGCCTTGTTATTGCTCTTCTTCCCGCTTCTATTTGGCGAGCTGTAATCCAGGCAGGTTCTAGAGCTTGAAGAGCATATTTCCCAAATGAAACTACGTTACCGCGACTGGATATTCCTCCTAACCTTCCTCGATGTTGTTTACGATATTTAGTTCGTCTAGGGTTGCAGTCGATGCTGAAAAAATCTTTTTATCGCTGCTATAGAACCGGATATGGGAGTTTCCTTCCGTCCGGCTCCCCGTAAGTGCAATCTTCTTTTTTATGATATATCACCGGCTTCTACATTCCTTAAATATTCTTTCGTAAGATTACCCCCATCCATCCATTAGAATCAATTTGGTATTATGAAGAGTCAATCTACGGGCGAGATTTTGCGTCATAAACTCAGTCCTTTTCTGGCTTTAAAGAACGACTTTTAAGCTTCTCTCGCTATCCTATCTACCATATCCTTATTTTTAAGATTTGGAAGTTTCCTCGTTGTTTAAATCTTTTTATGAGCAGACGTTTAGGTTCTTCCTATCAGAGACGGAGCAATAGTACAGTGTCTATTATTAGGTCAACATTCTCAGCATCAATGGACCCAAAGCTCTTTTAAGAAAAAGGCGAGATAATATTGCTATATCACAGAATCTCTCGGGAGTTATAAAATTAACCATACGACTAGTTTTTGGAAAGAAAACGGCTTTAAATACCGTGGTTTCCAAAAAAAAAAGTGCCGTGATTTATTGTCAGCTTATCCAAAGATAGGAATTCTGTGGACGATCTATTTATTATTTATCTGGTTAAACAATTTCTAAATTAGTTAATACGACATTTATTGGTTTATCTATCTTATTATTTGCCAATATCATGTATTTCTTTCGACGGATAAAGAGATGTCTTTTCAACGAGTCGCCCACTAAGCATAGCAAAAATATTTCAAAATATAGAACCGAAATATTGAGATTAAGATAAAATAAAACTCCTACAATATCAAATCTTGAGAATCATCAAATAATGCCTATTTTGTTCTTTCACGACAATAATTAAATAGCCTTAAAGATCCAGATCTTTATACCTAAAACCCCACAAGTTGTATGAGCTGGGTGGTAACAGTAACTTAGATTAGCTTTAATAGTTTGAAGGGGAACTCTACCTTCTCTAGCCCATTCAACGCGTGCCATTTCGCTACCATTTAGACGTCCGGCTATTTGTATCTTGATGCCTCCACCATTTCTTTTTCCGGCGAGTTCAATGGTTTTCTTCATAATTCGGCGAAAAGGCACTCTGCTTTGAAGTTGGGAAGCCACAATTTTCGCCAAAATATTTGATTCCAYGTGGGGTTGGGTCATCCCAGTTAAAATCACTTGTAGGTTTTGAGGTTCCAATCCTAAAACCTTTCCCAAATCAGTTTTCATTTGATTGATTCCAAAGCTTTGTTCCTCAATTAACAAATTGGGAGAGCCAGTATATATAGTAATTTGTAGAAGATCAGTTTTTCGTCGAATTTCTATTCGCCCAACTCCACCATATGTGGAAACATTTTTCCCATGCTTTTGTATATATTCTTCAACGAGATTGCGTATCTTTCTATCTTCTTCAAGAAAATTTGGATAATCTTTTCTATTTGCAAACCAATAAGAATGATGCTTTTAACTTACACCAAGTCGAAAACCAAGTGGATGAATCTTCCGTCCCATAGTTCTTTTTCTATCTCCTAATTTGATAATAAAATGTTTCCTTCTAATTAATTTTTCTCATTTCCAAACTTCTTCTATTTAGTAGTTATGTGCGCTCATTTCCTTATTTAATTCCTAACTTTGAGCTTAATTGAATAGTTACTTGACATGTGGGTTTTTTTATGGAGTAACCGCGTCCTTGGGCTCGTGGACGAAACCTACGTAGATATTTCGAATTATCTACCCAGGTTTTGCTCACAAACAAGCTGGACTTAGTAAGTCCAAGATTGGTACTTGCATTTGCTGCTGCGGATAGAACTAGTTTTGATACGGGATAACATGCTCTATAGGGCATGAATTCAAGTGATACAAGTGCTTCTTCATAAGAACAATATCGTATTCTGTCAAGAATACGTTGCATTTTGAGAAGTGACACCCGAATATTTCTTCCTAGAGCTTGTGCTTTGGTCTTTGGTTGGTTTTTATTTCTCATATAATTCTCTCATTAACGGCGAGATACTTTATCATTTTTTGCGTGTCCGCGGAAATTTCGGGTAGCTACAAATTCTCCCAGCTTATGACCTACCATACGATCGGTTATGTAAATTGGTAAATGTTCCCGCCCGTTATGAATGGCAATCGTATGACCAATCATGATAGGGACTATTGCGGAAGCACGCGACCACGTTGTAATTAATTTTCTTTCCTTATGTATATTAAGGTTTTTAATCTTATTTATTAAGTGAGTGTCAACAAAAGGACCTTTGGTCGATGAACGTGACATGAATAGTTATTCCTTTCTTAATACTTTGATTTAAGAGTTAAGACTCCTTGCGTCGACGGAGTATCAGCGGATTGACACATCTTTTTTGTTGATTACTTTTTCCAAGTGTAATGTGTCCCCATGGAGTTAATGGTTTTTTCCTACCGATAGAGGTCCTACCTTCCCCTCCTCCATGGGGATGATCCACAGGATTCATAGCTGAACCTCTCACTTTTGGTCTTTTTCCTAACCATCGTTTGGACCCTGCCTTTTCAAATCCTTTGTTATTTATATCTGTATTCCCAACCCGACCTATACTTGCCAAACAATTCCGAGGTAGTAATCGAATTTCGGTGGAAGGTAATCTTAATGTAGCTAATTTACCTTCCTTTGCAATTATTTTGGCTATGGTACCAGCTGCTCTAACCAATTACCCACCTCTTCCAGGTTTTAGTTCTACATTATGTATAATAGTACCCAAAGGCATTTTGGTCGAAGTAGGTTTCTTTTTTTGTATCGGTAAGAAAAAAGGTGATACCTCTTCCCAAACTGTACGAGCTCTTTTCAGAGCATACAGCTTTCTAGATGTGAAAGGAAAAAGATTGAAATATCGCAGAATCAATAGAGACAAATAAATGTTTACTTAATAAAATTATTATTTGTTGAAATAGAAACAAATAAGTGGAATTCTTCTTACAAGTATCTTTCACACCCTTAGCTTTTTCTTTTTTTACTCTCACTTGGTTTTTCTAGTATATTACAAGATATTACCATTAGTTATGCTGATTTCGATGATTCACGTTAACATTTCTCAATGTATGAAATAACTTAGGAAACTAGATTATTATAGCATTTCCCTCATATAATTGCATTGTTGGGCATTTTTGATGTATGTCAAATAATTCCTTTGTAGTTTTGACTTTGCCTCTGACCTACAATTCAAATTAGTTCTTATTCTCTCCGTTCATTTCTAAAGTGCAAGGTTTTTTGTTCCCCTTACTGCCTTACTAGCTTGGGATTATTGATTCCTTTTTAGATTTCCATATTATTTTACCCCTGGTTTTTTATCCATTATTAATGCACATGCTATGGTCCTCAGTTGGTTATAATCACTTGAGTTCATTCGAAGATTTAAAGCAATTCTGAAATAGTGCCGGGTTTGTGGGTCTAGTCTACAACCTAATCGATTAATTTTTGACTGCGTAAATCATTGATTCAACCCGCGCTCTCAGAGGT